CATCCCTCCTAGTTGATGAAACTGGATCCAGTGTTTTTAGTGATGCTCTCGAAACCATGATGGTGCAGTGGTCCGTCCTTCAAGATGCAAAGTAAAAAGGGAAGCAGGCGGAGCTGGTTCCAACCAACGAAGTTGGGTTGGGGCTCTTGAAAATGTGATGCCAGAGCCTCGACTCGGAGTTTATGGATGATTAGATATAGATGATCCGGCAAGCAAGAGAGTACGTCTTTCCTCTATCGCCCTTTTAATAACATAGAAATTTTTTTTTTATTCACTCTAAGAGATCGACTTGTGTTTTAGAGATGGAACTAACACCAAACCCCATAAAGGAAGCCACCAGCGACTTCTTTTGCTCAACCTTGCGAATTGGAACTCCAAATTCTCCTCTTTATGGTCGATCATGATAGTTCTTTTTAGCAAATGAATCACATCCGGGGATAACTATTATACATGAAGTTGTAGCAACGAGCAACTCTGGACTAAGGAGTGTAACTGTGTTGAAGCGCAGCCGGGCAGAAGGATTGTTCCGAGCAGAACGAACAGACAGGGCGATCAGGTGCGATAGCTTCCGCTTAACTTGTAAGAAAGAAGGCTCGCTGCTATTTAAGGGGCTCATCAGAGCTTGTAAGAATATGTATGTGACTTATCGACCAGGATATACGGTTGACTCCACCAATAGGGCTAGGAAGCGTGAGGCTTATCGACCAACGTAAACGTACGAGAAAGGTTCCAACAAGAGAGCACCAAACAATGAAAAGAAGGCTCGCCACGAGTGTGTTTATTTGTCTGTTCCAGTTGGGACATTGCCCGTGGAAGTTGAAGTTGGTGGAGCGTACGGCATAAAAGCGACCTGCTTTTCCAGTGCCTGTCCCAGGTGAAGAAGTGGGTTTCTCTGTACTTGCCCGCTAGCTTTTCAACTACAAGACTGACGAAGCCCCTCTTTGTTTAGCCCAAGCAGCACTTGCATCAGTGGCTAGCAAGCTTTTTGTGTCTGACCACGTGTATTGTCTAACCACACTTAGCAAACCCATAAGAGGAGGCGAGAGCAGATCGATAAAGCTCCCTCCGTTGAGGCACCCGAGCGACGCTCGTTTTGTTTTGTTTTTTCCGCTCGAAGATCAATTGGGAGAGTTCCCCGGTTTATGAAAGGGAAAGGGCGTCAGGTAGAGAAGGTCAGGTAAGGGTGGGGCAGAAATAAGCAATTATTGTTTGCGTCTGAGAGCTCACTTCGATACTTATTTCTTGTGGCATCCAAGGCACTCCTCTCTCGAAAGGTAGAAGTTCATCTGTTATAGAGTCGATCGCAGATAGCTCCGTGTTGACCAGACAGTGACATAAAATGAACGTACACCAAACACTGGTCTTATTCGTTATTCGTACTTAACCCTGCGTAGAGCCAATCAATGTATTCGTGCTTAACCACCCTTCGTAGATCGGAATCGGATCATGAGAGCCAAGACTCCCCCGACCGTTAGCCAACACAAAGGATGGCCGCATAGGTTTGAAAAAGGATGGCAGCTATTGCTGTTTCCGAGGGCAGATATCTAAGAGGGGTGTCTTATGGCTGGCAAGGTGATTGTACGTACCACCAGATCGAAATACGATAATTGGATCTCGTATGAGACGACGTGAACAGTTCAAAAAAATGTTCTTATTCAATTCAACACGTTGGGCTTAACTTCAGGGAGGCTACTAGCGCTACGGCTGAAAAGAATAAGCATGGGCTAAAGATGTCGCGTAAGGTATCGAAACTAATTGCGTATAAAGACAGTACCCGGCAACAACCCAGCAAGAGGTGCTCCGGCAGAGTGAATTTATCGGCCTGGGCTAAGCATTTCTTTGGTGTAGTGCCTGGGGATGAAAGAGTATTCTTTTCTAAGGGGCAAAGAAAGATAAGTTTACTTGTCGAAGTCATAGGTAATGGTCTAGTCCCACACCCACGGGCAGAAGGAAGCAAGCGTAGAAACTTATTTTAGAACTCAGTATCCGTTTTTTCGAAGGAAAGCAAAGCTAACCATCTATCTAGCAGTCAATTCAGTCTCCGTCTAAGGCAGGTTCGGGATAAACTTATAATCCAATAGATCAAACTTCTTTTCTAACTCAATCAAGTACGGTACGTGAGCCAATCAACTTATTTTAGAACGAGTGTTAGGTAAACGTCCAAAAAGAAAGACGGTGTTTCAAGCGGTAAAATGAACAAAAAGACGGGGATTTTTAAATGCGGTTTCAAGCAGGCGAAGGAGCAAGAAGTTTCATATTCATAGTGATCAAGTCAAGATATCGAGTAGCTCACATCGGATAGAGGTTTCATCCGTCGGTAGAAGTGTGAAAGTGCCTTCAGGCGAGAAAGTCTGATTTAGTCATACGAGCCTGTGAGCTAGGCAGTTAGTTGACCAAAGGAATTCCTTGCTCTACAAGTACTACTAGTCAAGTAGAAATTAAAGCAAATGGTCCTAGTTAGCCAAATTAGAACTTCACTTCAGAAAAAAGAAAGGAAGGCAACCGAAAGCGCTACAAAGAAGATCGATTATGAACAGGCGTAGGAGTAGTCTTACCGGAAAAATATCCTTCAACTCAATCAAAAACGGGGCAAGCCAGTTAGCCGAAAGAAAGCAATCGCCATCATATCTTAATATTAGGTCTTCCAGTGGAAACCGTCACAAATCATAGGTTCTATCGAACAGAGTCACACCTGCAGAAAAGCCAGAAGTAAAGGAAAAGCCATTATAAACAAGCATAGGTATTCACCTTCAAAGTTTGCTCACCATGCTCAACGCACGTTAGAAAAGCGTGTAAATGTGCTTTTCGAGCATATTTTTTTTTGTCACAGGGGATGCTGAACAAAGATTGACTTAATCCACGGTCAATTCTGAAAGATCGGATTATTCTTTTTATGTTTCTGAATTAACAACTACAACTTAAAAGCAGCTAGCCTAGCTCTTGGCCTAGCTAGTAGCCTTTCCTCAGCTTGAAAAAGGCTAGCTCTTGCTTATGCTTCCTTCCCTATATATTGCCCATGTTAAGCGTTAAAAGCGCTTCTATGGCCTTTGTCGAGTACTATCGAGTTGTAGGAGAGCTTCCTTGCCTAGCCTATGCTTCAAGGCTAGTTTCAAGCTTATCACAAGGAACGATTTCTTCTATTGGATTGAGCGAGGGGATCCCTTTCAGTGTTAATACGGAAAGCTGCCTGGTTGCCTATACTTGGTTGCAGGAAGCTAGTCGAATGCGTGCTCTTGTATCCCTTTCGGTGGTTTTTTGCATTTTTTGCCCTTCCTCTGAGGTTCGCTAGGGCGTGGCATTCAGTTACATCCAGTCTCAGTTCTGCTTCCAACTACCGATGGGAGAAGGCTTAGACGTATAGCAAGATTAAATAAGAGGTATGGCATACGGGAATGATATATGAAATAAAAGGCTGGAAACAGAGCAGGAGATGAGCGCTAGCCAATGGTTAATACTTCAGAAAGCACCTTCTAAATGAAATTAAAAGTAATGCCCCTATCGACCTCAGTCTTGTTTTTTGCTAGCTTGAGTCTAGAACTAGACTATATCATTAAAGGCCGAATATCCATTATATTATCTATAGATTTTTTAAATATATATATAGATTTTATATTTATATTGATTGAGAGTAAGTTAAATATTAAAAAAATGGATCATAGGTTGGTTGAATATTGAGTTCCGCTTAGGCTACGTGTTCTGTTCACGCGCTACTAAGCCGCACACAGGATCTTAGACAGGTTTTGTCCCCTTTCGGGAACGCCTTAGGGGCTAAGCCTGATGCAAATATACCGAAAAAAGAAGATATCTATGGTCGATTCTACGAAGAGTAGATTCGCCCCTTATGTTATGGCTCGTCTCGCGCTTAGTCCCTCGCGGGATTCGGATAGGGGAGCGTTTTTTCAGAAAAAACTTGCTGTTCTCCCCCTTATCTTATATATAATATATATATATATTAGAGATACTAACTCTTTGGTTGGATCGGACAGGGGCTTCTATAAAGATCTTTCCACTCATTCATCATACTCAAAGTCGAAGCGAAGTCACGGCATGGGAGGCTCGGAAAAATAACGAGAATCGGCGTCGTGGTGGTGCTACGAGAATGGCGATTTCTCGTATAGAAGAATAGATCCGCGGACCAATTGATTGACCATAGATGCGAACCGATCGACTGCTATCTAAGAGAAGATAAGTAGTTCTTCTATCGTTCAAGGGCAAGGGGAGAACATGTAGCGGCTTGCCTAGATCTCGTATTTCCCACGTAGTCCGTATAGGTCAAACCAACTTAATTAATTAAAAATCATCCCAGCTATACCGATGTGTCAACGGTACTTCTCTGATCGAGATTAGTCAGGCGTCATTCCTTTCCCAATCCTGTTCCCAGGGCAGCGCTCAGTATAAACCTCTCTTTGCAACCGCTTTCCTATACACCCGCTGGGATATTCAGAAGCAGCAGCCTCAGATGAGGAGATGGCCAAAGATCGATTATCTGTCCCGTTTCCTTTAGCAAGATCCCTCGTGCGAACCCCTAACTACCTTTTCATCAAGCCCTTTCTAAGCTAATAAGAAATTCATTCTTAGCTCAGGTTGGAGCCAAAGAAGAAAGAAGACCTTACCTGCCTTCCAGCCCAACCAACCTCCTCTTCACGATTTGACCCTTTCATTGAGAGATGTTGGAGCTTCGGATAGGGCGACGTGACACGCGGTTAGAAACTATGAGAAATTGATCACATATCCCCTTCTCAACAGCCTTTCCCGCATCAGTAGAAAGAGTCGATTTCCTCCCTCCTTTTCCAACTCCGTCGTTGGTTGGCTTCGCTTGCCTCCAGAACTCTTACCGTACGGCTACCTTGTTCCTCCTTAACTCAGCCTTCTTCTTCGGTGCGGTCTTAAGCTCACGACACCATATGAACTTCTCACTTGCTCCTGAGCCCGGCTAAGCCCCTTTGAGCTACTGGTTTGAGTTGAGCTTAACTTAACCTTTGAGCGACGTACCGAGGACTTTTCCCCTTGGGCCTATATATGCTCTAGCGCCCCAGAGCTATGGAACAAAGGATTCTCCCAGATCTGCCCCTTTCGATACCCGCCCTTATTTGTTCTTGTGGGTTCTCTTTGCTTTGAGATTTCTTTCTCCAGAACTGACTTCTCGTGCTGAAAAAGAGAATTTCATTGACCTACGGCACGGAACGAAGGCACCGCTGCTAGCTCGCCTTGTCCACGGAACTTATCCTGTTGAGAATCCTATCTTGCTTGACTGCGCTGGGAAGTCTTTCCTTAAAGCATTGATTTTACTTTTAGTATCCGCTTGAGTGAGAAAAGGAACTTGATTTAACTTGAACCTTGAGCCGTAGAAGAGGACCTTTCAGAAGGACGACTGGCTTTAGCCCTTGAGCATGGAATTAACCGAGAGTGAACCTATTTAACCTATTTTAAGGGGGATTCTCCATTTACTGTATCGTTTACTTTTCTTGTGGTGATGGGAATATGTAATATTGTTGTAGAAGTTTCCAGGCTCACAGGCTTTAGATTGGACTATGGAACCGAGCGAAGACCTTTGAGATTGATATTCCCCGGGAGAGCCCACTTATGAAATGGATCGGGACTTACCTTGGGAACTTAACCTGAATGGCATGACTTTGTTCTATATCTTGCCCTACGAAACCCTCGCTTGAGCTTCTTATTACTTGAATCAGAGATCTTTGGGATCCTTTGGTCGAAAGCATAAGTATACCTCTTCTAAAGGTAAAGGTCGAGCCTACTGAATTTCATGAGCCTCTTCCCTCCTCGTATTCACCTGCATTAGAAGCAACTCCTCCAAGTTCTTGGAATGACTCTTTCTGGGAGATTGGACTATGGAACCGGAGATTGGAGTATGGAATCCCACTACTGAACCTGTTACCAACCTTTGAACTAATGGTTCGCTACTAGATAGATTCTTTCATTCCGCTTAACCCTATGAAATGCGTTTTCTAAGCACTTCATGTTCTGGTGATATGTAATATCTGAGCTTCATCCGAGACTTCCAATGCGGGTGAACCAGCCAAATTGGAATAAAGAATATGAATAGGAATAGAAAGGTGTACTATCGATCAATGCCCGAGCCCAGCTCCTTGGCAAAGGAAGCTTTTAGGCATCTTTCTCGCAGTCAGTGTCGGTACACTGTGGGTGGTAATAGGGCGTGGCAGGAAGGGTGCTCGCCTATGCGATTTTCTTGCTTTGTTTCGGTCTTCATATGTTGGTTGGCGACTCTCTCTCGTTTGTAGGAGTGCCTATGCTTTATTTCCCGCTTGGGAGAAACAGAGAATATCTGGGATAGTACCAATAGAAAAAAGTTCTCCTATGCGTTTATCACACAAGTATATATTCCTCCGTCCCATGAATTGTTGCTCTCCTTGTGCCTTGAATATGCTTCCTCCGTTCGTTGACACGGCGTCTCACGGCTTCTTGGAATAGACACGTCAAGTTAGGGCGCAAGGCCAGAAGTTCAGGTTTCAACAACAAATGAGGAAAGGGGGGGCTAAGGACAGGGGAAGGTCTCTTGGTTTGGCATTTCCAAGGTTTGCTAAGGCGTGAGCACTAGATATGCGGAGTCGTCTGCTTCTTATGATTCAGATGCGACATCTTCGGATGTCTCTACAGTGGATTCGGCTTCATGATGCCCTGACTACATGGTCTGGAAGTGTGGTGTGCATCTCTGTATTATCATTCATATGTCTCTTCCGATTCGGCTTTAGCCTCTAATTTTTCTGTTGATGCAGATTTTTTAGAAGCAGTCTGTCTCTTCTTCGGCTGCTTTAGCTTTAGCTACTTTTCTCGGTGTTCGGGGGTGACCTGCTCATAATCACAGCCAGCCGTCTTCTTCTGGCAAGCGGCGTAACATCACATGATTCTGTCTATTAAAATAGAGAAGATGCACAGTCGACCTCACTTTCGAGGCCCTAATGTGACGGGGAAGTCTCTGACCTGGCTGGTAAAGAATCAATCCGTAAAGTCTTTCTCTTAATTATGCCCTTAAGAAAGATTGGGTTTTTCAACCGATCGTCATTTCTCGGGTCATAGGAGCTCCACCTTGCTTGCGGGGTGGCCAGAGAGAGACTCTCTCTTTATCCACTATCATTTTTACAGTACGAGACTGACTCTATACCCCTTTTGCCTGGTACTCTTGTCGACTGTTCGGGAATAGGGAATTGGCTCTTTTCGGGAATCTATTAGCTGATGAATTCGGGAAGATCTTGGTGAGCCGTGCAAGGATTAGCAGGTTTTCATGGGTGCCCACGAGGTCTGCTTTCGGAGCTACATGAGTACGATCACAATACGTTACGTTCCCAATAACGACTCTGAAAGGGAGCCGGGCGTAGAACTTTTGCGTGACTGACAATGACTGGTTCCGCATCGGCAATGGTTGAGCATTGGCAACTACGGGTTCACACTTATGCAGAGACTCGATGGCAGCAGGTTCAGAGACTCAATGGCAGTGTTCTAACGAATGGAGTTGATTTTGATTTGACTACACTCTACATTGGTGCTCGGCTGATCAATGCTAATATTATTTCACGTCACGAGCGGACAAACAAGTGGAGAAGCTAATCTTCGCCCTTGCAACAGGCTTTACACTGGGTTAGATTTTCATCTGTGCCGTGTGCTTAAAGGTTTTTTTATCTCACAAGCTCATTCACATAGCGTTACTCAAAACCTGAACCAAATCATCAGACAGTCGATACTAATCACTATGTCTTAGTCGTCGTGTCGGATAAAAAGAAAAGGACTCTGCTTTCTTCGCCCACCTTCCCCTTGAAGATGATGTTAGATCAGTAAGATCTTTCTTCTTCTTCTTACTCTTCCTCCTCGTCCTGTTCAAGCTGCGCGCTTGCTTGGTTCATCGGTGCGCTTTGAAAGACGAATGTCGAAGGACGATGGCTATTAACCCTGGGCGGTTGGTTGGTTCACCTCGATCGCTAAGGGTATATTCCATTTATTCAATAGTGGTTATTCCTTTTCTCCGCCATCAAGAGGTTCACCTGGCGTTGGATTATTAACGGGGGAATGAATCGCCCCACCTGGGTATACTTGAAAAACAACCCCGACAAGTCTTCATTAAAGCTGTCCGTCTCTCCTCACTTCATGATTCTATTCTTTGTATCCCGAGCTCCTGGGGAGCGTTCTCGTTCTTCCATATTATCATTTTCTTACCGAGGAAGGTTCAGTTTATTCAGTTGATTCTGAATTTACTAGCTTAACTTGAGATGCCGCCCAAACCTTTATCCGTGCGGTGACGGTACTACATAGACGGGGGAGCCTGCCCTAGAGTTTAATTCCGTCTTTACGTGATAGGAAGGGGCTGCACAAAGTTCATCTCTTTGCTTGTTGAATAAGGAAGCTCCTTTAGCCGAGTTACGAGGGGACGCAGGATTTGAAACAGAAGCAGTTGATCGCGTTGAAGCAGCTGTGGCTTCTGTTGATTCTGTTGATCCTCGCTTACGCTTCTTGAGAAGATCCGATTCCTTCACCTCGTAAACTCGGTAAAGCGGCCTCGCTCCTCGCTTTTGTTCAATTATAAATAGAAATAAATAACCACTTTAATGGAGATTTATAGCATCATTCAAGTAAATACAGATTAAGATCGTAAAAACATAAGCTTGTAATATAGCTACACCTAATTCCAGGCCGGTTAATGCAAGAACTATAAATAAAGGACCAAGATCCCCTATGAAATAGAAAAGATTATTCATACATAGCATAGTCCAAGCGAACCCACTTAAAATCTTTACTAAACTATGACCGGCCATCATATTAGCAAATAAACGTATTCCTAAGCTTAATGCGCGAAAACAATAAGAGATTAGCTCAAGGAGTACTAAAAAAGGCGCTAACGGCAGTGGGACTCCTGCAGGTAATAAGAAGCTTAAAAAATGAAGCCCATTTCTTTGAAATCCCACTATAGTAATGCCAATAAAAATAGAAAATGAGAGACCCAAAGTAATGAGAAAATGACTTGTAACTGTGAAGCTATAAGGTATCATACCCTGGAGATTACAAAATAACAAAAAAGTAAAAGTGACCAAGATGCAAGGGAAAAACTTTTGTTTAACATTTCCGGAAAGACCACCTATTTGTTCGTTTACCAGGTTCAGCACGAAATCATAAATAAGCTCTACCAAGGATTGCCAAGCATTTGGTACTAAATTTCCTCCTCCCTTTTTAGTAACAAAATGAACCAGAAGTAGGACCAAACTCAGAGTTAGCAGCATAAACAAAGATGAATTTGTGAATGAGAAATACAAGTTTCCTATTTTCATAGGAATCAACGGGAGAATTTCGAATTGGTCAAGGGGGCTGTTGGGACTCATCATCAATTTAACCTCATCCACAAATCCCTGCCATATCAAACCATTTTGAAAGTCCTGACGTGAGAGCTCGTTTGTTAGGTCGATCATATGAGTAATCGTTGTTTGTTGAGGATCATTAAGATCCCAGACAAATTCGGTAAGCTCTCTTACCGACGTCCATGCTGGTGGCAACTGAAGACCAGTTGCATCCATTTTATTAGATACTTTAGAACATAAGTCGCGGATCACGGACTCCCGATCATCGAGAGCAACGAACTGAATATTGTTGATATTTTGCATGATTGATTGAGACAACACAATAAAATTCCCTCCAGACAGAAAGAGAGTCGGAGTAGTGAAGAAGGATAGAACACTTTTGTTGGTTGTTGACCAACGGAAAGCATGGGAAAAAGAAAGATGCACAAAGGAAAGGAAGGGCGGCTTCTTTGATAGATTCTGGCCAGCCCAAATCTTTTTTCTATACTATACGAAATTTGTTACATATCCCGTTGGGGAGTCGAACCCACACAACAACGACCAACTCTAACTGTCGCCCGCTAAACCACTTAGCTACCGGGATTTCTTCTCAAACAGTACCAATCGCTACAAGATTCTCTAAAAGCTTCAATCGCATTACATACAGTGATTCATAAAGAAGAAATCAATGCAACATTTCGCGGATCAAAACCGTCTCAAGTGGCTTGGCTAGGGGGCCCAACTACCTGCGTTCGGAGCTTAAGTGGTATTGGAACAATTCGGTTAAGCTCTTCTGGCTGACTCCGACTCTGGGCAATTTCATTATGCCGGTTCAACTACTGCTTTGGAAATATCTCAACATTGGCAATCCACTCTCAATAGATGCTGCTCCTTAAAAGGTGTGAAAGGGTGGTAGCCGTTGATCAATTAGAGTCGAAAGGAGTTTGCTGCTCGTTGGTAGTGGAATGCTGACTAACCGGCTCCGTCCCTCTATGATGAGCTCAAGGCGACGAAAGACCAGGTGTAAATGGAATATGGAATGATTGAGTAAAGATCCAAACTCTGCTCTGACTGAAAAAGGAAAGCTAAAGATTGAGAGTTTGGCAGTAGCTTCGAGGCTCGGGCTAGAAAAGAACAAATCTAAATTCTAATTAGAAATAGAATAAAGAATTCAATCTAACTTAGAGAGTGTACAAGCAGGTCTAGTTTTCTCAGTTGGAGATGGGATTTTACGGCAATAAGCTAATTGCTGTCTTAAGAAAAAAGGAAATAGTGTTCTGCCACTAAGCTAGTTTTCAAAGCTTTTATTCAATCAATGGGAACTACTGGTAAAGGCATAGGTTCTTGCTTACCTGGTGTGGAATGCCGCTTTCTAAACGAATTCGTTGATCCTTTGGGATCACTGTGTTGTTCCTTGACGCTTAAAGCGGATTGATAGAGGGATAAAAGGATAAAATAGGAATGTTACTGGAAAACTCATATAATGCCCTGCTACCAATTCACTGGGATCCATACCAGATATGACTCCGTTTCCCTTTGTAATCCTGCCTGGCAATAAATAAAAAATCTAAGCTAGCGGAGCCGGAGCTTTACTTTCTTTAAAAACTTACTTATATAAATCTAAACAGAGAAATGGAAGCTCATCCCTAGTTATTCAGTCTGTCCATTTTTCTCCGGTGATCGGAAAATGGAAGAAGAAAGAGAGTAGAGAGAGAAAAAGGAGGGAAAATTTATTATTGAATAAGAGATTGGGTACAGATCTGATACAAGGCGTGAATCATAGGCCCAGTTTTCTATTGGGCTACATAACAAAGATGACACGTGGCATTACATGATTGGCAAAAGTCTAACTCACTATTAGTGCACCGACATACTGGAACAATCTATCTACTAAACAGAAAAAGAGCAAAACGGCCTCGTCCCACTAATGGGCCAGATGAGCTTTAGCGAGTCAACTTCCTCAACCAAAGGGAGAACCCAATCAATAAACAGGTTAGTAGAACAAATAGAATATCCTTAACATACGACTATATAATGGCATCCGCTAACCTAAATTCCTTGATATTGAATCTTTTTCCTCCACCAAGGCTATTGTTTTGTCCCTTCAAAAGTGACCACCTAAAGTCCTTATCTTAAGATATGATATTTTCCCTAAGTGAACCCCCCTTTATTTTCGTTTTCCCTTGCCCTACTTCTAAGGATAGATAGAAAAGAAAAGGTTGGAGATAAATTAAATCCTTCCTGAAGAAAAGAATCAAACCCAATGGAAGCTACGAGAATCCTCATAGAAAGAGTTATTAACTGGTTCAGGTAGTTTTTCTACTAGCTCGCCCATAACAGTGGGAATCCCATATCTTGAGACTCCATGTGAATCTTTCGGTATTAGTGTGCCCGCTTCAGGAAGTAATAGATATAGGAACCTTCCCCGGGATTTGATAATGAGTCAGTGAATAGAGGAAGGATAGGGGCAACTTCAAATCCAATTCCTAACTCAACTGGAAATGTTGTTTATAAGCCCACCCAAGTTTAGTACATAGAAATCTATTTTTCAAACTGGAAATGTGCCCGGAATAGATAGAATCCCATTCGTTTAAAGCAAGGATAATGCCGTAATCAGAAGTATAGACTTTTCTTATTTTTTCTCGAGGACACTCACTACATTGCCTAGCTACTAGAGTACTCTAACCCTACTACTGAAAGAGCCAAGCTTGCTGACTAAAACACTTCCTGATTCGCTTCCATCGCCTTCGACTGAGCTTTCGGGTTCCTCTTTGCCCACGGATTGCCATTTATATTATGCCATTTTTACGGTCTTTCATGCCCGGGAAAATGAACAGTTGCACTTTTCTGTCATATTGGATATATTAAAATTAAAAAAGTCTCCTCTTTGTCTACGCTCGTTCCTGCCTTATGTGAAGTTCCCCCTCTTCTCTTCTCCAGAACAGCCTTGTGAACGAGAGATGATCTAAACGACCTCGCATTGCCGGTCGACACATCCCGCACGCAATGTGACCTGGGATATCCGCGGTCAACACTAATGGTTGCCGTCTCACAGGGTCTCGATAGCAAGGTTCTTCAAGAACAAAAGGATGGCTTCGAGAACAGATATCGAATAGATAGAATTCGACATCTATATTATAAGTTCTTACTTGGTATAGAATCTTTGTGGATTATACTGGTAGAGAATCATTGTGAGTTTAGTGGGCAAGCCGATTCCATACGGCGAGATAGTGATCTATCCTCAACTTGTATATTCTAAGTAAATACTTGGTCGGTCGATACGAGACTCTTTCTTAGTTCAGTGGGAAGACAGCACCGAATCAGACGGGCACAGAAGAAGAAGTGCTTTCATCCGACCGGCGAGATAGTTCGACGTCAGCTAACTGAGAATCCAATATAGAAAATTTCTTTTCTAATGATTTCTCAATATAACGATTTCTTGTGAGCCACGAAACTGATAATCCAAGTCGTAAGTACGAACCACTCAATGAGAATCTCAGGCCAATAAGCTACGACTACGAAACGAATTGGATCGGGTTCAGCGCTTGAAAGCTATCGAAGAAGAGTCAATTCAATGCTCAAGTCAAGTCAAAGGGGGGAGTCCACTTATTCAATAGAAGACTGCTTCATATCTCAATCTATAGATCGCAATCCGTGGGCAAGAACCCTTCAGCGGACTCGACCTTTAGAAGAGGAAGCGAAAGATGACTCGACCAAAGGCTCAGCCGAAAGAGAAACTTTCTCAGTCGAAGGATAAACTGAATTAAAATCTCACTTTAACTTTAAGCCGGTTGTTAGCCGTCTCAGTAAGGCTAGTGAGCAAGTTTAGGTTTAGGAATAGGAATGATGATTAGGAAGCGAAGCAACCTCTTTCTTATCAAAGCTTTCACGGGATTGATGTCACTTAGCAAACAAACTTTTTTAGGAAAGCCCGTATTTTTGTCCTACTTTTGTCCTACATTACTTATATAAAATTGTAACTGAGTGGATTCAATCCCCTGTTCTAGACATCGGTCAAAGAAATAATAAGAATCAGTACTCTAATAGGGCCTGCGGAACGAAACTGCTTATCGAACCAAACTCTAGGTTGTGAGCTACGAAAGGGAAGGACCCATGTAATAAGAATACTGTGGAAGGGAGCCGATATACTGATCTATTTAGGAAGAAGGGAATGGGTGAGTCATAGCTGTAGCTGTAGTAGCTGTATTAGGATAGGTTAAGGGGTATGAGATATGTAATATCATGAGTCTAGCGAGGTAGCTAAGAGCTGCAAGAGCTAATGAGTCAAGCGAGGTAGCTCGAGTATCCGGATGGGTTTAGTAAAGCTCAATATCGATCTTTTTATAGTGAGTCAAGCTCAATAATTCAACATATTGCCTTTAGCGCACCTTCCTGCATCTACTTTTAGCGCGTCTTTCTTGCTTTTCAGAAAGGAAGCGAACCAAACAACCACCTTTTCCTCGGGAAGGCGGCATATAAGACGGAGCCAAAACATAGAAAGCTCACAGCGGGACGGTAATTAACAACTGAAGTAGGGCATTTCATTCGTTCAGGTATGAGTTCAAGCGCATCGAAGGATAAGTATGGAAAATATTTAATATTAGTCCTCTCTCTGTCCATTGATCAATTTGGGCTAGGTTCTAAGCGAAGAAACCATAGATTCGAACAGCGCAGACGGGATTAGTTTCAAGCATCGCATCATACGAAGAAAGGCAGGACGGAGTGAACCAACTCGGAAACCGCTTCCAATCTCAGTCGTGGAAGTCAACCGAAGAAAGCATCATGGTTCGAGCTCAGAAAAGAAATCCAATCAGATCAATCCATTCCGGTCTTCATCCTGGAGAAGAGAAATGGAAATCAAAGGGGCTCAAGATTCAATCTCACATCGATAAGAAGAAGGATGTTTTCTAGCAACCCAGGAATGAAGTGAAAATCGATAGAGCGGAAACCGAGGCTACCATCCACAGCGGGAATACCCGAGGCTACGTAAGTAGCTAAGCTAATATCCGGAAGTGAGCTTAAGGTAATTCAATTCTCACTTTCAATAGGAGATGGATCTATGAAATAAGAAAGAGTAGCGCCCCAGTTGAAGTAAGTAGCGAACCAGGAAAGAGATAGTCGCCCGAAGGAAGGCTTTTGCAATCATTCAGTCAGAATAGGGGGGGCCCCGAATCTTATCAAAGCGAGGTCTCGATCGAGTCTCGTAGGAAGGCCCAATCTCCGTAGTCAGGTAATTGAGAGTTTTGTCTTGGAGGAAGGCTCAATCTCCGCGGATTCTCAAAGTGGTGGGCTAGCGACTATAATATAAAGTAATCCAATTCAATCCAGTGAACCGATTCCATCCATTCCAGAAGCAGAATCTTATGCGAGGCCTAGGTCAAGGCAGTAAGCTTCAGTGTTCGAGTGGTGAAAGCGGAAGGGGTAAGATACGGTGAATCAAATACCAACGTGGCTCACCCGGACAGTCCTCAATCATAGGAAGAAGTGCGCCTGTAGGAATCGATTGAAGACTGAGCCAGTAGTAGCAAAGCAGTTGTTAGCTGTCCGTAGTGACAGTGACCCTTGTTAGCTGTTGACAGCTCGGCGGCCGTAGCTAGTAGCTATTTCATCCGTCTCATATGTGAATTTCATTTCCGGGTCAAGGGATAATCAAACAAATAGGATAGGATATTGCTCGCCACTTCAGCTTCGTTCAGTGGGCATCCTCCGCTGAAGGCACAGGGAGTATTAAATACTTCTTGAATCACGAGAAATAGATGAGAAAACGAAATTCAAATAGAACTCAAATAGGGCAGGTGAAGGAAAACAGAAAGTATATCTTAGGCGGGGACTCCCAGATAAAGTAGTAGTTAATACAACCGGAGATACATTCAAACGATAACTAACAGACAGGCAGCTCAGACTTGCAGCCCAGACTACGCCCAAGAAATCAATGCTCGGGGCTGCCAGCAAAACCTATAAGGTAGTGGACGGGGGAAATGAAGAATGGAGGGTTTTTCTCGACCAAAGTGAGTTTACCTATGGCCCTACGGAAGTCGCTTTCTCGCAGGATCTATGCAATAAAATAGTAAGTTGCTCGGGTTGCTTTTAGGCCGTTTTCCAGCGGAAGGAAAGAAAATATTCCATTTCTACTAAAGTAAAGGCTCACGGTTCGAGTTTGAAAGAAAAGAAGTTCCAATTCGACGGTCGGTGAGCCCGTATCCGTTGTAGTAGGCCCAAAGCAGTCAAGACATCGAGTAGCCCCGGATAGAGTTGAGGATTTAGGAAAGAATCGTGATAGCTTAGGGAAGCCCAGAGAGATCGAGGCTAGGATCAAGAATCAAATCAGATAGATCCGAGCGCGAATGCAACATTAGGAAAGAGGACCGTAAGGAACCCCAACAGAAACAGGAATTCCAATAAATACAATCTTTTAATTTTAAAAGTTCTTTGATGTTCAGAATCAGAATCAATGCAGGGCGCTAGAAAGAGTAAAGACAAGCTTACCTATATATATAAGGAAGGCAGGGTGGGCAGTTAATGGGATAGGCAGTGAACCTAGGCAAGGGAATGAAAAGACCTATTCATCACAGGCCGAAAGCGAAGTCGAAGAGTGATTGGTACAGTTCACTAAATTGATTTGATAAGGACAGGACTCGAGCTAATAAAGGCATTTGTGAACGGGTGGATAGACAGAATCAAATGCCCTTGAAGCAGGGTGATACGACGTATCTCAGTGAAAGGTAGAATGTAATATCTCTTCTTTGGGTTGAGCTAGGATCCACCCCATCCATTTCTTTCCTGGAAGCTCCAGTAGCCCGCCCGCGGGAGAATTCGTTTGAATCACTTTGTCTTTTCTCCTTTGTCTTTGCGCGGTGAAACTCTTCTTTACATCTTCTTCCTTGTCCTCCGTCTTCCACTTATCAACTCCCATCCTCGAGGGAAATGAAATATGAAAGATCGTATAGGCCAAGCGGGAATCCCTAATATGAATTGGAGTTTGCTGAAGCTTCGTCCAGTCCCGAGCGGGGAAGATCGATTCATTCCTTTGTTCAGGGAAGATCCATTCCTAGGATTAGAAAGCACCAGTCTAGTGGGAAGGGAATGGTCTAGTCAGCCACTTCTTAGTTTAGTGGGCATCCCCCGCTTTCAAGCTGAAGGAATTCAGCCGGTGAGAAAAAGGGAGCTTGAAGCAAAGCGGTTGAAAGCGGAATCAAATACCAACGTTGCTCACTAGTCAAGACGAATATCTAGTGAACGAAGGCACTGAAGCTTGAAAGCTGGCAGGCGCAGAAAGCTCCGTCGAAGGAGAAAGAGAGCAGAGCGGTGAAACAACGTAGTTGGGTTCCGTCGTTCAGTCGAAGGTGAAGAGAATACAGAGAAATTCGAGATGAAGCATGAACAAGTAAACTTCCCTTCGTTCAGTGCCTTAGGTCAAAGAAATGCTTTAGGGAAAGCTGAAGCGAAGGAGAAGGGGCGTAGCGGAATTCTAGTTCAAATAGAACTATAGCAGCTCACGAACCAGTCAAGAACTCACCCTCACCACTCAATTTGGAAGAAAAGAAGAAGGTCTGTCCAGCTGCTTCGGCTCATTACCCACGAAGTAGTTCCCCCTTTAGTCTCTCACCTGTTAAGTTTGAAGATTTTCTATGAATAGGGAAGATGCGCTACTCAAGAGGGAATGACTGCTGCTCCCCTTTCAGACAGTCGGGGAAGGCCAAGAGAGTAGAAGTCTAGAACCGTCACTCATTAAGCATTGGGCAGTTGGAGATGTAGTAGGGCTCATCGGTCTTCATTCGATAGGCCATGCATCGGGCGGATTGGGTCGAACTTCCATTCTCTTGGGCCTGGGTTCCTCGAAGGCTTCTTATCGTTCCGCTTCTCCTACTGGTCTGGTGGTTGAGATGCCAAGGCCCGCTGGTGAAGGGAATTCATTTGCTGTTGTGGAGTCAAGAGGTCGCTGTTGATGCTGCGAGCTTCCATCGGTGCTGGAGGAACAGAAAGACCTGGTTTTGGTTCACTCGTTCTTGGCGCTAGGGCTTGGTCTTATTTCCACTTCTTTGGCACCCTTACCCATTGGTTCCGCTTCACCGGCAGTTGCCTGCTAATGGAGACGGCCGGCCCGGGTTGGGTGGGAATAAGAAAAGCACTGGAACAAGAGAGAAGCAAAGTCCCTTCCAGTTTGATAAATATCCACAGTCCCTAGATTCATTAGTGAAGAGCCCCCTTCTTGCTTGTGCTTCCCGGGTCTATGTTTGTTTAAGTTAAGGTCTGCTCTTCCTCTGTCCATTGGGTATGCGTGCTTTGTTCTCCCATATGCTGTGCTCAAGTTCATCCTTTCATTTCATTCAGGGAAGTCTCGCTGTGCCAACCTTGATTTAGCAGAGCAATCAGTGAGACTAGGTGGGGAAACAACCACTTCTCCCTGAACCAGCCAAGTACTTGGAATCCAGCTCATTAGTAAAAAGATAGCTCCGTGCATCAATATGTAACTGGGGCATCAAAGCAATCAAATCTCTATCAATTGGTGCAGCAATTCTGTATTTTAGTCTAATAGGCTACCTAATAAAATAGCTTTGAAACTTGCTCTATCTGCTGCTGGATGTGAACTGGCACTGGATCACGATCAGCTGGTGCTGCTTGCTTGACTTCCTTTCCTGCCTTTGCCCTTCCCTTGCTTTAGCTGCCGCCTTAGCCTCTTCCTTTGCCTTTGTCTCTTACCATGCCATGCCTAGGTGCTTCTTCGACTGGTGCCGGTACTAGAATCTAAGGGTATGGGTACTTGACTCGCTCACACCGTTGGACTTGAGCACTGACCCCTATTCTATTTTCTCCCCGCCTTACGCCTTTTGTTCGGAGCGTGGTCTTTGTGATCTCCCTTCCCTCGTTGGTTCCCTACCACGACCCTATCCGTATAAGGAGTATTCTCGCGTATTCGAGCTCACGCTACTTCCCCTTCCCCACTGGTAGCCACACTTCGGTAGAGCCTATATGCCGCCTTATGGTTGGTATCTTCAATTTAGATGCCCTGGTGGTGAAATGGTTTCGTACTCACCTCCTTCTCATTATCACTGGCTACACCCTATGGTTATATCGGTGTACACTGATGCGAGGCCAAGATCTCAGACTCAGAGGGGACTTTTAACTAACCACAAAAGAAATGCGAGCTGAAAAGCAGCTTACCTGTCGATATTAACATCCGACCCTTCCTTAGTCCATGCAGCGGTAGCGAGCACTCTGGCATTGGCAACTTGTCATGAAAGCCCCGAACCCAGCTAGCTATCATGGAAGGGGAAGGAAGTGCTTGCCGTAAGCTGCTACCAAGCCTAATATTATTATTATTATACATAAAGGGGCTTATCAGCTTCAGTTGAAGTCTCAATCGGAAGTGTTTGGATTGGAACGGAGACGCGTACCACAGGCTAATCGACAGAGGCTACATGAGTGAAAGAAAAAGGTAAGGGGGCAAGGACCGAGTAGAACCCACGTAGCGCCCATCTTTTCTACAGAAGAATGCGCGTTGAGATACCTCTGTAATGTCAAATATGAGTTGGGAGAGATCTTTCAAGGCCCCCCTCGTGATGGAAGAAGGGCAGCGCTTGACTCAATGAGATGGGGCATTGGTTCTCTACCCGGGCTTCTGGGCCCCTTATCTCACCTGTCAGTACAGATACCTGAGGAATGTGCTAACCCTGTAGGGTTATAACAAGATAGGACAGAACCCATTAAATCTATCTGGCTGCTAGGGAAGAGCGTAACGTCTACTAGTTTCTTGTAGTTTCTCTTTCTTGCTCCTGTAGGGTGGTCGAAGATTACTGGAAAGTAAACAAGGGGAGCGACTTGAATTGGAGCTTGAAGCCCGCAGTAGTACCCTTTGCGGGAGTAGGATTGTCTGTCCAGATTGTCTTTCGAGCGTAACCAATCCTCGTGGATGTCAACCCGTTTTGTCCAATCGATTCTTATTCTTTGTTGTTGCCCCCTTAAGGTCTAAGTTAGTCTGCTTATTCTCAATATTAAATATTAAATGGGGCAGTCAGAAGGCGAAAGCAAAATAAGAACTTGGGGAGCGTGAAAGCTACTTAGTTAAGGGATCACCCTTTTAAAGCAGCTCTAGAAGAAGGAAGACTCCTCCTGCTGTTGTTTTAGTTTTAACGGTATCTTTCTCTTAGGAGCGGCAAAAGCAATAAATATCTTAATTGAAAAGCTAACTACTAAAGATTCTCCTTATTTTCCCCTAAGATAAGGTAAAGGTAGGTTAAGGGGTAGGAACAACGTGCTGCTTGTAGCGTAGGCTAATCGATCAACTATCCTCCGCTACTGGAGGACTGCCCCTAACTTTACAGGACCTTTGCTTCCCCCAAGCTGCACTACGTAGCCTTTTTGTTTGGACATCAAGTCGAGCCATAGTTCTACTCTCACGCGATCTTTTTCCACCCATTAATTAAGAAAAAACCCGAGGTACACTAGAAAAGAAAGAGGAGGCGGACTTATGCGTGCGAGTCCACAAACAAAGGATTGTGTAAGAGACTAGTCGGCTGGCTATTGTTCCTAGAGTAGTGTGCCCTACTAATATAGTAAGAGAAGCGGGTGCTCTTCCCTCACTAGGGTTCTACTGACCGAGGGCGAGTAGCTTCCCGTCCTTGCTTGTCTCTTAGTTTGCTAAAGTAAAGGTTCTGTTCTTTTGCTCTCCGTTTCGTCGAGTGTGATAAAGTGAGGAAAGCCGAGGAAAGAAGAAAAGCCTTCCCTCGATCGGCGGGTTCGCGCTTTGGCGAGCGAACGAATAAAGCGCATTTCGAGCTAAATTCCCGTTCTGGTGGAACTCTCTCAACCTAAAACCTAAAAGAGACTTGGTTGGTGCAAATTGAGTTGTCCCCATTGAAAGGCAAGATCCCAAAAATCTTATTTAGGGCTCGAGCCTCTATCGAAGGGGTCTTGGAACTGACTCAGGCCATAGACTAGAAGTCTGGTCTCCGATAAGGCTTCTGCTCCCGCTTTGCCTCGGCCCTCTTCTTCCTTGGTTCAAACGAAAGATTTAAGGATGCGGGTATACTTTTCCCAGTTTTTTTCTTTATTATCGATTTCCAAGCCCCAAGGTTAAGGAAAGGAAGTACATCTCGTATATATATATATATGTATATAATGGGACCGAAGTATGCATAAGAAAGTCGTTTTGAAGCCATCTTTTTTTCCAATTGCCAATTTATCTCCATTCTGAATATAGATTCAGCCCTGGACCGAAAGTGGAACCCCAAGTTCCAACAGCTTAAACACCCACCATAGACTGGCTGTGCCACTGTAGATGCATCAGTCGACTCAAAAAAACCTGTATCTGACTTAAAGAATAGGAACAACAACTATATAGTCCCCATCGTCAGTATACTTAAACAAAAGGGCCAATCTTCCATGAAGAGGCTACTCCCACCAGATGAGCATGGAAGGAATATGAGGGCGGCTTGACTCTAGATCGAATGCGACTGGAGATTTCTATTTCCCAGCTCTAAAGGGATTTTCCTCAACAAAGGGTTTCAATCAACAAGAAAGTCATGAAAGAGAGAAGATGGGACTATTAGCTAGCGGAAGAAGGATTTTGCTCTAGAACCGGCTAGGAATCCCGAGCCCGAGAAAGGAGAATGTGAAAAGCGAGAAGATGGTCTTTTCGGATAAGCTGTTGCCACTCTTCTGTTAGAGCTCTTTAGTCCCATCCCTATCCACTCCCCTTAAAAGGGAGCGAGTGACTCTCGTCTCGGTGTTCTCGAAAGGGAATTGACCGGCGGGTGCGAAGGTTTAGGCGAGAGCTTGGGATGGAGAAGGATAATTCTCAACAGAAGAACCTGCTAATCAAGCTCGTGAAGGCTATCGATCTGTTATTTCGAACCGAGAAGCGCAAGTACACGTATCTGACTAAAGAGGGACTGGCACTGATTCAAAAGAGGCTCCTAAAGGTCAGACCTCTGACTCGGCGAGACATCCTAGTTATGAGAGCCATTGATATTCTTTTGCAGTCTATCTTTGAGCGCATCTTTCTCACCGTTAGCCATGGCTATCGTCCTAGTCGGAGCGTGGAGACATTCATTGCTCATGTAGAACGGTGGGGTTCGGTAATATGAACTTGGAGAGATCGGATGGAAGATGATACTGGGAGACCCTCCAAAGTAAGCAGGAAGGGATCAAAGGGGCAAGGGAAGGGCGATAGATTAATGATCTTTTCTGCATTCAGTTAGGGGATATTAGCGGATGGGTCAGCTGACCAAACACTTTGTTATCACTTCTCTTTGATATAGGTCGCGAGACTCCGAACTGTTGAAATTTAAATGAACTTGACTTATCCGACTGTATTCTTTGAGAGCTCTCTTTGCCAAAGCGGAGTCCTCCATCTAGTAGCTTCTACCAAAGACTTTTGTAGGAAATCGACACTCTCTGGTAGTTCACTAAGACAATGCTTCCTGTTGTGCTTCTACCAATTTGATGCTTTTTTTTTATTGTAGGGAATCAGTACTCTAGTAGCTCTGCTGGATCCGGATCCTATCTCAGATGAATCAGCGAAAGATATTGCGTAAGGTAGAGCTTTAGTCACTCGAAAAGCGAAAAAGTTCGTTTTCCTTTCTAGCTGTTTCGATTCCTTGGAGTTGAATGGTGAGCTTGCTGGTGTAAGTGAAATACATGGGATTGGTCGACTTATTACTTCCCCCTTCTCTTTGGGATGCTGCTTCCTGTAAGCAAGGAGTGTATCAATTGGTTGATTAAGTAGTCTGGTAAGTCTCTGTTATTTTTCAATATGGATCTCGGTTACAGCTCTGATCGGAGATCAGGAGTTTTTAAGAGATGAACAACCAGTACAGACGAAATTCTAAGCCAAATATGACCTGACCACTTTATTATGGGAGGGGGGAAAAGATTGACAGTATACTATAACTATAGGGGCAAGCATAGGAAAGTAGTCCTCTTCATACTATTATGTATAGGAGTCTCATGGACTGAAACTGCCTCTGGATTGACATGCAAGGAAAGAGGTAATATCCTATGTAATAAAAGAACTTGCTCGAAGACTTATGGAACTGCATATTCGTTTTTAAGGGTATTATAAGAGTAAGAGTGGTATTGTGTAGTGGGTGCTCTTTGGGTAAGTCAACAAGGGGGAAGCTCTCGTCCTTTGAGAAATGTCTTCTCGAGGGCCAATAGATAATAGAAGAAAGCCGGGGTCAAAACACGTTTTGGGACCGGGCCTGCATCTATTCTGTTCAACAGGCAGTCAGCGGGCGAGTACAAGAACCCTATCCCCTTCCCAAGCGGTGAAAAGGAGAAACATAATGAAAAGAGTTTGGTTCACTCGCTAATGATCTTCCTTTTTGCACTCAGTTCGGCAAGGCCATGCTGGTCTGTTCAAAAGATCGATTCCACGACCACGTGCTAAGCGCATCAAGTCATTTGATCACGGGTGTTGCAAGAGGGCCTTTCCCCCTGTTCAAACCTTACTGCCTTATATGATATTCCAAAAGAGTTCGGTTGGGTAAAGAATATTGATTAGGAGGACACGGGGTGAGCAGCATAGCGCAATACAGGCTAAACGACTCGGCCAGGTCCAGGTACCATTCCTTTCATGAATCCCGGTTATTCCGACCATATGAACCATCCAGAACCCATTCCGAGGGATCTTTCCCTTGACCCCTGGGCCGAGACCCTGTCCTTCCCCCACTATGGATCGATAAGTAGGGGCCTATTACCCCATTATATATATATATTAATCAAATTGATAATCCGTCCTACCTCCTTCCTTAGAAAGATTTGGCATTGGCCCCCAGAGCAAAGACTGTCTTTCCCATCTGCAGCTCGCACATCAATTGTAAGCCTGACATTCGTTCAATCACACTTTCGAAAGCATCATTAAAAACATAGCACCCGGCTGTCCTACATTATAATTTGCTATCCGCTCTTCCATGTCCTCTATCTGTCTATACTCCCCCGCCGATCCCTGGCTTGCTAGCTCGGAAGGGTCTCCTATAGCACTCTTCGGGAACTGAAAGGAAGTAATAGTTCTCTCATCTCACAGAAGGGTAAAATACTTTCTGGAAGGGTTACCACCCCTTCTCTTTATCTGAGAAAGAAATGTGTAGCTGGGAGATAGCGTAGAGGCAAGATAGGAGGAAAGGAGACTACTTCAGACTTGGTGGGTTCTACTTATTAATATGGTCTTATGCTGCCCACTTCGGAAGACCCCGGCAGGGGAAGGAAGGCTATTATTGCTTAGTAGAGCTTGGGGGTCGGCTGCTCCTCGATAGCCGCCTTAGCCACTTCTGGTCAAAAGTATGTCGTGAATGATTTGATTCTTCCTGGAACGGCTTATGGACATACCTTTCTCGGAACCCTTCCCTGCGCGGGTTCTCCCGCACACCTAGAGATGAGAAAAACCCTGATCCGAGAGGTGATATTGGTGGTTTGTATACTCTATAACCACGACCTAGCGATTAGTAGGAGAGAAATCCGTATATATAAACAGTAAAGCTCTGGGTTCAAGCTTAGGCAGTAAGAATCTTGTTCAACACAACGAACAGCACTGGGATGTGACAGATCGCTCGGAGGAGACTGAGCTTGGATGAATAGTCAGCCAGAACGATTTAGTTGGATCCGGCCCCACAGCCCTACCTGATAGCCACCCCGCCACTATCAAGTGTCCTGCACACGAAAGAAAGAAGATGACTACACCACCGACGGAGGAAGGTCAAAGTAGAGAAGGGAGGCATTGATTGCCAAGAGCCAAACTCGTTTATTACAGCCGATCGAGGGTATTGGTATTACAGCTCGGGTACAGCCAATCGAGGGGCTTGAATGACATATGGTACGGGCAAGACATCCAACTGGGCAGGTCTTCTATTCCGGGAGCATCTAAAGCCTCGTTTTCTTCCATTCCCTCTTTGACTCTTTGTGGGTATAGCAGGACTTGAACCTGCGACCATTAGGTTAAAAGCCCAATGCTCTACCAACTGAGCTATATACCCCAAAAAAGCTGTAGTGTAGTAGTCAATGTGGTTTGATATTGACCTGGAAAATGGAGATGGACCTGGATAATTGCACCTGTCTCTTTCTTCTCCTAAGATATTCTTGAGAGTCAATAAAGGATGCATTTCATGGGGTAGGTGTACCACTTTCAGAATCTGTAGCTTTCGGTTCTGTTCCGATGGTGTGAGAAGAGTCAAAGAAGCTAAGCGCGAACAGAAGCATCCATGGGTGAGAACTGGAACTGAGACTGATAGGACGAATACATGACCAGAGAATGAGCTGGGAGGCGTGACTACCGTGCTCTTATGCTGAAAAGTACTTCTTATCCGCTCTAAATGCGAGAATTGCAATGCAAGCGGCGAAACTACTCAATGGGGCAGCAAGCTTCTGCTCCTCGAATCTTGTGTTCGGTTGCTAACCACCAACGCCACCTGGTAATCATGATTTTTTAAACATGTCCACTGAAGGACGATTTCTCGGGCCTTGGCTTGGTGACCTCTTTTGAAATCCTATCGATCACATGCAGAGCGGAGCTGGTCGTACCGTATGGGGGAAGATGAGACCACAGAATAAGCTTGGTCCCCCTCTTCCACCGGAAGCGGCACATTAGAGGCGGGTGGTTGACTATCATGACAACCAGAGCTCGCTCTCCGCAGGGGCATCAAAGAAGATTTCAAAACACACGGCTGACGTACACCTCGAGACGAGAGCTCGCTAGGGATTGTAAACTTGGGTGGGTAGAGAAGGTGATCGACTGAGAACGCGGAGGAGTCAGTCCCAGTGGAAGAAGTTGGTGTCAAAGAAGCTAAGGAAAGGTTCGGGGTAGTTGTACGACTCCGCTCTCTCTGATAGTTAAAGAGATTCTTTCGGAACCAGGGAAGCAAGTCAAGTAGTGAAGGCTAGCTTCAAAGCTACCAGCTTCTCGTTCTTAATGAGTGCAACCAGTCTCAGGGCTAGTGAAGGTTGCAGAAGACATTCCGGCAACAAGAACAAGGTGAATTTCGCTTGCACTTCAAACATATACATCAGATTATGAGTCTGCTTCCAGCTAAATGAGGCAGGATAGGATTGTGTAACGACCCGCTAAACAAAAGAGGTTTTGGCCACTAGTCTGAATTTACCGATCGATTAGAGTGAGAATAACTGTTATTCAATCAACCTGGTGCGGTGATCAAGTGTTCAATGCTTTTGATCTAATCGTTTGATTGGGTTCATCGTTTTAACTAACACAAAACTAAGAAAGGGAAGGAAAAGGCTGACTACTCTGAAGCAGCCTGCGGACCGGGCACAAGACTATTTTGACATTTGGAAATTGAGAGTTGATAGCACTCTTTCAAAGCCTATGGGCAAACCCAACCCAAGGAGTGCAGAGCCCCCCCATCCAGCTCCAACGACGGAGATAGATTCTACAGTTAGGTGCTTGTTGATTAAGTGAGATCGACAGTCCGGGCTAGATCGCGTTACAGTAGTTGGGCAAGACCCAGTGACAGTGTCAGTTGTTTTCTCCGCTGAGCCAAATTACAGTCCCAGTGGAAGTTGGTTGTCCCGTGCAAGCCAGCTATTGTTGCAACAAGGCGATCGAATCCAGTATGCCAACCAAAGGTTTTGCAACTCTTCCAGTTATAGGAACTAAAGGAGGTACGCTGCTGGTACAGGAGAGCTCAGTATGGTTGTCCCCAACTCTTGTTTAAGAAGTTGGTTGGTCCAGTTGTTACGCTTTCTCGTTCATTAAGAACTGCTTTTCCTAGTTCGGAAGGTGTAGCCTATATCGTTGGTGAGGCCGAGCTACAAGTGGTGTCATATTCCTGTACTGCCCTCAAACTTCAAATAAGCCGGCATCTTTTCCCACCCGGGTTCAATTCCCGTCGCCCATCATCTCATTTGAGTGTCGAATCTACACATATGAGAGGGAGAAAGCAGGAGTCTGAAGCCCTAAAAAAAGAGGGGGATGGCTTCATCGGGTTATCCCAAGAGCACTTTATCCATGATCCCAGGTTAGAGCACTCTGTTCAAGTACCTCCTCCTCTACTCGAGCCTCGGCAGAGGGTTTTTGATCGTATTCGTATTATAACGAATTAATTGAATTAGAAATTATATAGGACTCTTTCATATTGAACCGGTGGTGAAAATGTCCGGTGCTGGAAAAGATTGTACTCTTCCCTACTGAGACAAGAGACAGTCTTCAACAGATCCTCCTTTCCTTGAATCAACTAGTAGATCACCATTTCTTAAGGTTTCGTACGACTACTCAAGTGATACGTGAATTGCTCAGAAAAAGTGTAGCTAACCGGAAGGAAATCGTGAAAGAGTTCGGTTCTCTAGACCCATCTGCCACCCTGGGGAAGGGGCGAAAGCGGTGTTTAGTTGAACCGCTTCAGAAAAAAAAGAGGTTGTTGGAAAAGAGTGGAACGAAAGCAGACAGGTGAAGACCAAAAGAGACAGGCTTTTGACTAAACACTACCCGGAACGAAGCCCAATGATTCGAGTCGGTCAGTCGAACAAACAAAGACTCTAGTTCGCGATCAAGTCGTTCGCTTCTATAGCGGTTCGTTAATATCCATCTCTAAAGTTGTTCAATTGATCCATCAAGGATAGAAGAGAACAGGGGTCTAAGTAGGGGCATCGTCGAATGGGATGGCTTTTCTGGATGTCCAAGAAATGAGGCCTCCAACTCTATGTTCTAGTCTTCATGCCCTCGATCCGACGGTCCTCATTCTCCCACTTGGCAAGCTGCTACTGTGAACAACAAAATCAAGGATGCTTCCAGAAACCGTGACGGTTCTTCCTAGGAATCTTCCTTCTTTCTGTCCCATTGAGAGGATGATCCCTGGCCATCGCCAGTGGGGTTAGATCTCGTCAAAGCAGTAGCATGGGAACAGGTCTCCCTCCGTCTCGTGGGACGGGCGCCTTAAAAGAGGGAGACCATGGAATATAAGCGAAGCCACTCGCACTTATTGAATATCACGTCAAGGGAATAACGTAGAATATGGAATATAGTATTCTATATAGGTGATTGCTGTGCAGTCTTAGATCGGAAAGGTGACAACATCTAGTTCCGAGGTTGGCCTAACCTAACTTGATGACACGCTTATAGAGTTTTCCGACCTGCGTAAAACAACGTCTTTCTTGCTCGGTGATCAGTCAATGAAGTAATTCTGGATCCCCGACTCGTAAAAATCTCTTTATTTTATATAAAAAAAAGAGAAAGAGACGGCCCTTGATCTGGGCGGGATCTATCGGCAGCGGCATTCCCCTAAACAAAAAGAGTTCTTTGCTATATATATAAAGAAACTTCCTGTATTTTTGTTCTTTTTGTTTAGGCTTTCTTTCTCTTCTCTTTCATGATCTTTTTCCAAGCCTGGAGAGATTTTCCACACCTTTCTTTTGTCGCAGACCAGGAGCTCCAACGACTTATTCCAGAAGTCCTTCGGACGGACATCCAACTTCTTCTCCACGGGTATTTGACCAGCTTGCTTGGGCCAGAGGATGCCTTATGGGCACACTTGGAAGGAGCTGGCCCAAGAGATTCACGGAGGCTCTGACGACAAGGAATTCCTTCTTTCCATTATATCTGAAAGAAATAAGAAGGGTTTTCAATAATTGCCATCAATCAAGCATGAGCTGGAACGCTATTAAGCCATAGGCACAGATACATCATAAGCAAAGGTCTAACATCTATACCGCCGTTGCATTGGATTTGAGAGCATATGTAGATACTGCTGATGTAGGATACCTTTTCATTTCTTCGAAGATCTTGTCAAAAGTTTAAAAAAATAAAGCGAAAGGAGCCCTCTTCCCACTCTCCCTTCCCCTTGAAGTTAGTAAAAGAACTGAGTCAGTAAACTACTTACCTCCGCGTACTGGTGAAACCATTCCATAAAGGAAGTGACTGGGCTAATGCAAAAAGAGGAGAAAGCTCTTGATTGGTGGTTGGAACTGCGGGGCAATGGGGTGAAGGGTTTATTATAAGAGTTCGAGCTACGCCTATGAAGTTTTTGTTTAGTTCATAGCTCTGTTTTGTTCTCAAGGTAAGCGCTTGCTTAGGAGAGGAAGGTCAATAGAAATTGTGTAATGTGAGCATGCAAAGCTCAATTCATTGGTCCGGTAAAAGGCTTTTTTCAAAGAAAGGGTCTGTAGGATGCAAAGCAAGTACTCTACTAAGAAGTTAGCTAAACGCCCTCGAGTACTACAAGGACTACTACCAGTAAGTTAGTTTACCTCAGGATTCAAGTAAGAAGAAGTTTAGGAGTTGGCTTACCGGAGAGGAAGAGGGCCAATAAGGAGCGGAGCGTAGTGGAATAGGGAGTATGAAAGACTTCAACTAGTTGGAGTAGCTCGCTTGTAGGGATCCACTTCCAGAGTCAGTCGCTCACTTGAGGAAGCAACCTAGGCAGTAGTAAAGCGACGAAGCCGATCTGTACTTGTATTTGCTCTATTCTAGTTGAGTGAAGAGTTCATTCCGGCATAACTCGGAGCAAGGTGCAAGGATTTTGGTTAACTAGCTAATTTGATAAGTAGAGGGCTTCTTCTTTCGCCGTTCCAATGTCCCCCTGTGTGATACGTGTACGAGGAACAACAAGACAGCGGGGAGTCTTTGTAACGGGGAAGAGCCGTGCATTAATTTGGAATATTTAAGAGCTTCTCCTCTTGGTTAAGTTGGTGGATCCGCAAAGCCAATGATGAACCGTGCTACCAGATTCCATACAACTATCCAGCCCTATTATTTAAGCTTCTCATGCCTTTTCTTTTCCAGTTAGACAGGAAAGGGGCGTTCCACGCTCTACACTCGGTTAGATCTCGGTTAGATAACTTGGTTAGATAATAGGTAAAGTTCAGTCTACTCTTTAGTAGATCTTTAGGGAATGGCAAGACCAACAAAAGGTTTCTTTCAACTACCGGCAAATAGCCTTTGCATGGGCTTCCGGCTGATTCATTCACTGAGAAGTAAGCTCCCAATTGCATCTCTGGAGATCCCAAGTGATAGCTCTAACTCGGCTTTAGAAGGATCGACATCTGATGTTGGGGCATGAATGGCTATCGGGCTACGATCACAGGCCGGGCCGACCCCCCTTGATTCTAGTCAAGTTTGAAAGGGAAAACTTCTAGGTTGACTTCTATGATATGAGATGTCCCTGCGGTCAATCAAAGCGATTCCACCCCCGGTAACCCTGGATGTGACTCAACCGGTTCTCAGTCTACATCTATAGTTGCTTGAAGCCGATAGTGGGTAAGTGTTAGATGAACGAACTCTCTTGTGGATCGCTTTCTCTTGCACGTAAATGAATCGAGGAATTGCGTATGAAAGGTCTGCTGGTCTATCCTATCCACGTAGTTTTCACATTAACAAAAGTAGCCACTTCTAATAAATAGCGTAGTATAATCTCTTTGCCGCTCTTCAAGTGAAAGATTGGATTGAGAAAGCACGCACCGAAGAAAAGTTGATGTCAGAGAAGAAGTTCCTGGTTTGCAATCAAAAGTACCACTTTTAATTAAATCAGGAATCCCTTCTTCTATCAATTTCCTAAGAGAAGATAGAAAGGATTGCAGGCTAGATTCAAGGTATACCCAAAGGTATGCCAGTTGATTGATTCTACTCCACTTTTAAAGATTGGGTGAGTGTTCAGTGTACTTTAGTAATAGTATGAAGGATCTAGTGAGCGTACTGTCTGACCTGTCCACTCAAGGCGTTGCAAGCAAATGGTTTTTGAAAAGCGCTAGAAATCGTGGTCAACAATTTGGAGGGTTTGCTTTTACACGGAAACGAAGACTTTCGAGAAGAAATATTGGACCGGGAAGAAAAAAGGGGGAAAAAGTAAAGTCTAAGCACATATGGCACGAAAAGGAAATCCGATTTCGGTAAGAATGGAGAAGAATCGTAGTTCAATAATCATTTGGATCTTATTTCTTCTAATCTATTTTGTCTTAAAAGGGTCCGCGGGGTGTAGCGGGATTTTTATTTTGTTAGAAAATAATTTATTCTTGGGAGATATCATCTATATGATGAATGATGCGGGATCCTCTGGAGGATCAAACTCGGTAGGTCCTGTAGGAAGCATAGGGGGTAGCAGTAGGGGCTCTGGTTGGACATCCTACGATCTGAACGTTATAGCGGAGCCCTTTCCTGAAGAAGGGGAGGAGGTAGCTCAACCGAACCCCCAAAACGCCCCCGCTAATCCGGTCGCTCCCCCGGGGGCTGCTCAAGGGGCCCTGCCGCAGGCGCCAGCACCGGCTGCAATTCCCCACCCCGATCTCAACCAGCCGGCCCCGGCATTGACCGATGTGGAATTGGCCCAGGAGACAGAGGCTAATGCCGCGGAATGTGCCAGAATCTTGTCTGAGATCTGTGAAGAGGCCAAAGACTTGGCTCGTAACGCCGGAGTCACAGATCCCGACAAGCTGTCAAATATCGAAGATTCGGTCAAGTATCTTTCCGACGTAGAAGAGTTGGACGAGGAGACCAGAATCTCCGCTCTCCGGGAGTTCCAAGCGAATCTCCATCGAAATGAAACCTGGGTCGCAATAGATAAGGAGTGTAAAAGGTGGGGTGGGGGGCGGGGCCTCTGTTGATGACCCGAAAGTACCAATTGTTGTTGGCAGGCAGCATATGGGAAAGGGGGTTCTCTTAAGAATAAAGAAGATGAATAGAATCTAATTCATCTTCATGCTAAGAGAAGAGCGGATCCAATACCAAGACGACTATCGAGAAAGCAAGCAATCTTCCTTTTTGGAGGGAGACAGGCCTCATCACAGGGGCTTTGGCCAATCAATGGCGGCTGATCATGACGTCAAGAAAAGAAGTACGGGGTAAGTGGGCGGTTAAAAACGGGGTAGTTCAGTTTGAAATCGACGATCTCTTTCGTTAAGAGAAGGGAGGAGGCGCTGAAAGCCCTCAAGTACTACACCAAGAATTGACAAGCGGATGGATTCTCTATGCTATGTTGTCCGTCGGTGCGCTCATTTCGAATTGTATTTTTCTTTGTTGTTCGGTCGTTCCGAGATTGTAGGGGTTGCCGCTCCTTAGTTCATCTCTCGGTAGAACAAGGCACCGCATAGGTGGGTTCGACTCCCACAGGAGCGCACATTGCCAATCTAATTGGTACTTTCCTTTTTTAGTTCTTGCTGTCAATTACGGATTCTTTAGCGATGTAAAGCCATCAGGCAAGGGAACGGCTGTCTCGGTATTCGTTCTTGAATCAGTGACTGAGAGTAAGGGCTAGTGATCAATAAAATACGACTAGTGGGGCATCTTCCTCTTTCCTCGAGATTCCTTTCGTTTCCTTACGTCTATACGAGCTTCTTTCGATTCGATGGCAGACAGTTTGCAGCCTTTGGGAGTTCCCTCCTGGTGTAGCAGTAGTTCTTAGTGCCATTCCTTCGGTCCCAGTAACCATTACAGGAGGTGTCCTGAGTGCTTATAAGTCTTTCTTTCCCCCAACCCCAACTGAGAGCAGCAGCTGTGTCTATTATCACTCTTGGTACTAGGATCACAGCATAGTTGACAACTAAGGTCTCCTGCTTGCTGGTTCACTACGAGCAAAAAGACTAGCCATGTCTAGTTCGAAAGGCTTAAAACTGGACTTTCAATGGCTGGGCGAAGGCTCCTCTGGTAAGACTGGCTAGCAAGGATAAGGAAGAAACCGCCATCGAAGACCTATAACCACTCCGACCTTCACCTCTAGCCAAGTAAAGCTTCTATATCCTACTGCTGCTAAACTAATCACATCTCGTCTGCTAGATACCTTGGTCCCACCTTCCTTAAAACCTTAAAAACAGAAGTAGGAGCCTTTAATCATCGCCTGCTACAAAAGACTAAGATTAAGATCGGATTCAAGGCAAGTCGAATCATAAGTCGAGGCATCAGTCGAGGAAGAAGAAGTATATTAAGTAGTTGGCTTTGCTATCGAGTCAGTAGAATGCTTAGTCGGTGAATTCGGTGAATAAGCCTTCCCAGGCGTGGAACTCTCAGGTGAGGCATTTGCTCTATCAAGCATTACTGCCGGAAAGAAATCCCAATAAGGAAAGCCATTAGCCAGCAGGCAAGTAAGCGAGAGCGGGTAGTATGAACGGGCTATTCAAAGCATCGAGCAGTACAGGAAGCATCTAAACATGAAGGGGAATAAGCAGCGCTCTTGGCTGCCATAGTTGTTGTACGAGTAATAAGAGGTTGAATCAGAAGAGGACTAAGCAAATGAGAAAGGTAATCATCTAATCGCACATATAGGGGAAAGGGAACTACAATTGAGCTTGACTCACTATACGGCTTTCCTTACCCTCGAGTACCTTTAGCTGAAGATCGAATTCGTCTGTCCAGCTCCTTCTCGAATGTCCCATTAAGAAAGTCCCGCTTGGTATTGATGAAATCAATAGTACCGTCTTCGAACCCTAGAAATGCCATAACTCTATCTCCTTCGGACCCTGAGACTGATCTAACCCTACTTCGCCGGAGACTGAACTACCTGAGCCTGAGACGAAAGCCCATTGCAAACAAAAGACCTATCAATAGAACCACAAGCACAAGCAAACCCTCATTGACTCCTCACTCTGAACGAGATTCCGATAAATCCCCTCATTCCAGCGGAGTTTCACTCACATTCACTCCTAACTCAGTTAATAAACTAACTGCCTCACTCCAGGTGCTTCAGCGGTGAAGAAATAAAAATACGGAGATCTTTCTATAGAAGAAATGAAATAAGGACGTCGTAACCGAAATCATAATCGCGCCTTAGCCCGGTTGAACTGAACTCGAGCTAGTCTGAACTCTTGAAGATAGGTCTTGCTTATAGAATTCCAGTTTCAAAGCGAGCTAGTCACTTTCAGATAGGTCCTTCCTTGCTCCAGTTTCAATAGGCTATCGATCCCCCTTCTTCTTTTGGTTCCCGCCCTCCGGACCTACCAACTTCATCTTGACTAGAGTTCATTTCCCGCGAGTACCTTCCTATCAATCTAACTTCTTATTACATAGAACCTTTCCTTCTTCTTCTTAGCTCACAGCTTCTCCTTCTATGAGAACTGAAGTGGTGAGGGCAATCTGGAAGATTGACTTCCCCGGCTGGATTCTATCCTTTTCACACCCGAGACTCCCTTCACTACATAAATACAGGAACCGAGAGAAAGAGTTCTACCTGAGCTAACACCATGACAGGGAGAAAGTTTATGCGCTTAGAACGTGGCGTGCTATTCTACATTTCGTGCCTATCGTATCTATCCTGCCGGGCCGGGGGGAATCCCCTACTTCGCGAGACTAAGCCAAAGATAACATATTGAAAGGATTGAACTTATCGAACGAGGCCTATTCAACTACAGGAATTTCTTCTGGTTCGCTACTTAGATTATTGGATTGGACCGAAACCGGCCTAGGGTGAGCTACTTACTTACTTTACTTTCTTCCTTGTGGGAATGGCCGATTCACTACTCCCTCGAACTGTCTTATCACTTTCCTGGTTCACAACTAGCTCTATTTTCTCTTTCTCCTTTGGCTTTCAACACTAGAACAGTTCCTTCAAAGGAAAGAAGGAATTAACATAACATAACAGTCAAAGACTTCCGGCACAGGCGCACAGAACAAAGACAATAGGACTGGACCGTTCAAGCAGAATCGTAGCTTTTTCAGCTTGAGCTTACTACAACCTTCCTTTTAGACTACTGGTGCGCTACTCGATAGCTTCCGTTTCGACTATTTAATCTATTTCTAGTTCGAAAAGAAGTTTTGTTACTGGGCTTAGAAGAAAGCTTAGGAAACACATTCAATTGACTGATAATACCCGAAGAAAGTGATATGATAAAATGAGTTTATGCGCTTATAAGTTGGCCTTCTAGGATCAATCCTGAACGGCCAAGTCCCCTGCCAACCAAAAATTCACATTTCTTTGACCGATAGGAACCTCTTTATGTGATTCAAGAAGTGGATTAGCTTAACTAGACTAATCGACTTCAAACCTATCTTGAGAAAGCCAATCCAAGGCTTATAGGAGGGAGTTGAAAACGACAAGCAATTACCTCTTTCTTTCCCCACGCCTTCTGCCTCGATTCGGATGATGCATTCCACTTTGTTGACTTTGACTTTTCAATCCCTGACCGTTCACTTGAACACGGAAGCTTTCAAGCAGAGACAAAGCAGGCAAGAAGGAATTGACTTGCCGATTGAACAAAACGAATTCTATTGGCATTACTGAAATCGCATTTTATTCGATCTAGCGTACCCCAGTAACTCGGGATGAAATACGTTTTCTTGCCTTAGAGGCTTGATGAAATGAACCTTTAACAGCAAGCAGGGGCAGAGACCGCTGGGAATTTAGGACAATTCACAACGGAAAGGGCGCCACTCGGGGGTTTCTGAAGAGACACCATTCACGTAAGTCGCATTCCTCCATCCATGAACGGATTGACCCCCCGCTCTAGTATGATCATACCAAATTGAGCTCAACTGGGCTTCTAGGCAAGCAACTTTAGTGGCCTTTTCGAGAAGATTTCATTTTGCGGGAAAGGCTTGGCCTGTGGTGTGGCTTTTCCGGAGGTCATCTATTCTGGTGATTCCAAGCCAAGGACTCGATTTCTAAAAACTGCTCTTTAAAGCCCCTCTGGTCAGGTCGTCCCCAATCCAACTGGATTTAATGCCTTGTTGGATTTTATGCTGGGCGGCCGAGTGCGAGGCTTCACTAAGAAGTTCAATCTGGTCTGGGCCGGTCGAGAAGTAGTTGGATAGGCCGAGACACCTATCTACCCCAATCCCTTTTCTTTTAGTTCGTTTATCTGTTCTCTTTCTCGCCTCCGAAACAATCATAAAGTCATGAAATGTTAACTTATTCCCTTGTTTCCGTTTTTTTATGACCAGCAAAACCCACTCGCGGGGACGGGAGCTGGGTTAGCTCCGTATCGGCTGAGGGCATTAGCACTCGACTGATAGGGATAGGGACAGCTCAATCCGAGCTAATCTATCCGAGGCCATCAATGTATCTCTTGTCTCGGATTCAGTCTGATTCCCGGCTTCTAGGCTTTCCCCCCGGTTGAGAGATGCGATGAGCCAAGCGCGTGCAGTTGGGGCAGGTGGCATTCTACCAGCTAATGGAGCTCGGCTTGTTTGAACGGTTGCTAAAGCAACTGGTGCTGCTAGTTCAGATGGTGCAGCTGTAGCTGACGGTTGCTTCTGTAAATGTCTTGCTGCTTGCTGCTTGTCTTTTATTTCTGTAATTCCATCTATTTCTTTTAGTAAACAAATCAATGCCACGACCGTCTGTATTGATCTTCATCCAAGGGAAATTAGGTTTTTTCAAAATCACTGTAATGATCTTGGGAGCTCTGCAAAGGTGAGGCTTAATGCCAATTTCAGAAAGAAAAGAATAGACTTATCATCCAAAGACATCACGTATCCTGGACAAAAAGAGCTGATCCTCCTAAGCGTGGCCTTGCAATGAGCATAGCATCGATGCAAAACTGGAGAGATGTTCTCAAACCGAAGTGTATTGCGAGATTTCAAAATATGATAAACAATAAACAAACACGCCACAATCCAAAGATTATAGATTTGAGAATGAAACCCTTTTGAAACGATAGAAAGCCATAGATCCTCCAATGATCCTTGAGAGGGCAGAGATGTTCTAAATACAATTGCCAGCCATTGCCATAGCTTCTGAGCAAACGAGCATTGCACAAACAAATGAGTAGCTGTCTATGAGGCCTGATAATTGTCACATAGGAGGCAAGCTGAAACCATATGAAAACCACGAAGCCTTAGTTGATCATCAGTGGGCAGTTTGTTATTGAAAATACGCCATGCCAGAATAGAAAACTTGGGAGGAATGTAGTTTTTCCAGATTAACTTAGCCCAAGAAACTGCTGAAGACTGCTTCCTGAAAGCATTATAGCAATCTGAAAACTTGAGATCACCATTACAAGCGGGTTCCCATACGAGCTTATCCTCAGTTGGAGAGGCTGGAAGAACAACCTGTAGTATTAGCGATGTCTGTAAAACAGGTTGTAAAGTGATTAGGAAGAGCCCACTGCTGATTATTTATAACCACGTCAACCATAGTGCTCGAAGAAGAGCAAGCCAAGCCGTCCAGCTAGGGCCAAGGAAGGTTGTGACGACGGGTCCAATCCAGTTCTTTATCTTCATTCTCCTAAAGGTATATTAAGATGAAATAAGGGATACATTCAATGCGTTCGGATCGTTTTCATAACTCAGTGGTCTGGGTGTGGGTGACTGATTGAGTCATGGCACGGGTAGAAGTCAGGGGGATGGCTGTCGACCCAAGGTCCCTACCCTCAATGTCACCTAAGCTCCTTTACTCGCTCCGTAGCGTATAGCGAACACAACCCGCACGCCTACTGGTCTTCGATAGTCCTCATCTTCGTCTTTGGTCCATGGTTTCATGTCTTCTTTTTGATTGGGGTAGATTGAGGATCTGTATTGCGAGGAACCTACCCTCATGTGTCCCATCCACCAACATGGGCAAGCCAGCGCCTTCTAGTTCGCCAAACCAGGGCATTATGCAAGGTATGAGTTCGCCAAACCAGGGCGTTGATTCATGAGTGGGCAGCACTTGCTTCTTTTTTCTTGTTCCAAACTCCAGGTTGTTTGAACTATCTGTTGATGGTATCCCCTCTCCCATTTGGTATAATTATAGGAATTGCTGAGAGCAGCTCGTGCGCAAGATCATTCGTTGGGTCTATCGACAGCTTTCGATCATTAGGGCATGGACGTTTCTTTCACAAAATCTTGCCTCAAACAGCTATTTTAGTTTAGGGGCTCAAGTGTACTTCCACTCACAGACGGGGTTTCACAAAGCGTCAATCGTCTTTTTTATTAAAGAATAAAGAAAGAGCATTCCTTTCCTTTCGATCGTAGTTCCCCCAATCATCCACACCCGGCCGAGGGACTGGTCGAGAGTGATCCTCTTGATCTTTCTTCTTTCTCTTAAGACGTGTTCAGGTTTTTTTTTCAACATTAGCCCATTACATCAGCCCAGGAAGCATTCACTCTTCTTTTTATTTTTAGCTTTGAGGAGGAGCACAGCTCTGGTACAACCCTAGCGCAAGTCTTCTAGTTTACACTCTTCGTGCATGGCCAATCAAAACTTGAATTGACTGTGTAATAATTGAATTCTTTGCGCTTCGCTACTTCGTCGCGAGAGAACTATCTGTTGGCTTCAAAAGGCTCTATTTTGCACCAGGTTCTCCTTAAGTAGCAGGAAAAATTGTACTATCGGTAAATGCTCAAGTAAAACACTGACCGGTAGCTTCAGGCAGTTCTACTGTAGTTAATACTCTACTTGGTGTCTCACCTGTCTTCGTCTCTCTCATAGGTTACGGAATCCTTCTCCACTTAAAGCAAGAATGTAATTGTTGTATTTAGTAGTGGGCATAATTCAAGTAAGGTTTCGGAAAGCTCAAGATCTCATTAGATGATGGGCTCCAGCTCCCCAAACACTCTTCTCATGCACCAAAAAAGGCAACCATTCTCCATTGACTGACGTAGGGCACGAGCGAAGGGAGAAGCTTGAGAATGAAAAGATGGGGTCTATAGGAATGGTAAGAATGCTCCTTTCGTTGAACGAGGGTACCGATACACATACATTGGGACTTCCCCTCTTGGATAGAATCTTTTCCTAACATCCATCGGACCATCTATAAATCTCCAACATGCCAAATGAAGAAAAATAAGGTATTTCAAACAGGGGGAATGCGCCCATTTTTCCTCACATCAGGCACTCCACTCGGAAGATCTGAGGTTAAGTAGCTAAGCTCTCTTACTCAGCTTCGTTGCAACGCTCCTACAGCTACTTCTTTGTGCTTTGTTCACTTTTTACTTATTGGATGATTTTCTTCTTTTAGTCAGTCTTCATCCGCGGGTCAGATCAATCCATCCCTCTTACTCTTAGGAAACCCGCCGATGAGCCAATCCATTTGAGAACGGTAGCTCATTACTTCTGGAAGTTCATTCCCGAAAGGCTATTCACGACGTACTTTACTTGGGGATTTCGCTTTTCATGCTATATGAGAAGAAAATCAATGTGAAAAGGAACTACATCTGAGGCGGTGAAACTACTATAGCTATAGAAAGTAAAGGGTACGAAGTAGAATGTTTAAATGAATGAAGGAGATCTTTTCTTTTCCTCTCTGGTGGCTTGAGAAAGACAGTCAAGACGGGGTCCAGGTATAAAAGCGCTACTCGGCTCGGGCAAAGGAAGTCGGGGTACCCATTGAGGTAGACTCTCTCGGCTCCAATCTCGGGTTCTATTTGACTTCTTGAAAAAAGACCTATTCTTATTGAAATGAATGAATCAAGCCCAAGCCGTCAAGATCGATAGGTACTCGTAAACCTGGTGTCCGTTTGTAGGGATAGAACAGGGGGAGGAGATGGGCGTGATGGTGAAGGAAAGCCACAGTTGTCACAACCTTCCTTGACGGGTTCGCTACTGACTTCTATTTCTATATGTTATTGTTGAGATCAGAACAGAAGCAGTGGGAATGTATTGACTCTCCCAGGCCAACGATTCGAGACAGAATTGCCTTAGTCAAAGACAGAGGCAAATGCTTTCAATCGACTTGGCACACAGAACTACCAAGCATAAGATTCTGGGATAATGCCCATGAACAAAGCCGTCCATTAACATTGCCTAGTGAGCTGAGCTACCACTGCTACTAATTGAATTAGAAGATAAGGGAAGGGAATCTGGAATATTGGGACGGATACGGATACAGGTGAGCCGCCTAGAACAAGAACAAGAACAAGGGGTTCGGTTCTGCGTTCACGACCTAGCCTTATAGCCAATCTTTCCTGTTGAAGACCGTGCTTGCTAATCGTTGGGTTCTACCCCCACTAGAAAGATCCGAGTCTCGTCTTCGCTTTTGAATGAATCAACAACACTCACATCGGATGGAACTTCTTCTTCACTTCTCTTTGAGCTCTATGCCTTTGTGCCTTTGCGCACTAAGGTTGTCTTAAATTTAAATAAACCCCCCTTGTAATTTATTCGATCTGAGAAACCTGGAGTTGATCACAAACCTACGGAGAATGGGCCGATGACCGCCCTGAGTAAAGATCTATTGAGCCGGATTGGAACTGAATTACAGAGTCCGTAAGGAGTTCTTACTTGCATGCTTCAGTGAGTTAAAATTCTCCTTCTCCATTTCGTGATGAGGTTATGCCCTTTGTCCGTTGTGAGGTGAGGGTTGTGACTGAACCTGCTGGATTCGTTGTAGACTGCTCGAGTCCGCTTGAGCTTCTTCTTACGTGAATCAAGGTAGGACCTTCCGTAGTAGAGTGCCTTGCTTGAGAGATGCGCTTAGTTAGTCTGAAGGCGGGCTCAAAGACAAAACTGAGTTAGGTACTGACCGTTATGGAGTCCTCAGTCTGAACTCTGATGAGCCAACCTTCCCCCCTTCCTCGTGCCTGGGTCATCAGGTCCGGTTCTAGTAAGCGAGTGCTATAGAGGGACCACTTCGATTTGTTTATAAAAGCAAGCTACCTTTAGCCAACACCTCCGAATCTTGTTGAGAATGGGAGCATGCGCGGTACCAACTACATTATACGATTCGATCGAGGAGTCTCTCTCTGTGACCTTTACGTGATAGTAGGATGTCCACTTTACTTTCTTCATTGTTAGTGGTGCCGGTGCATCTTTGTAGTTGGTTTTGGGGCTTGGTCTTTTCTTTCTTTCACTTTTCCCAACGCTCTTATTTTGTTGATTTTCTGGTTGTCTCAAGTCTCACTCTGAATGGATGCTGCCGTGGTCTGGCTGTGCTGCTCACTTGAAATGTCTTTTTGATATCTTTTTTGTTGACTACCAGTGAAGGTAGTAGACTTCGTTGAGACCAGGTGTTCGACTTCGTTCTTCGGTAGAGGAAGAGCTTCTCCCATGATAGACAAAGCCATTTTCCCTTTTTATTCTGTTTTGATATCACCTCAACCTCATTCTCCTCTGCGATGATATTAGCACTGTCTACAGGTACGTGCAAAATTTCTTTATGACTTGACCTTTTCCTTGACTGGAGAGAGGGATTCGTTGTCTTCTCATAAGGTTTCGTCAGATTACATATTACCAAGCGAGCTAGCAACTGAGATAATTGGCTCATGGCTCTCAATCTCGTCTTTCATTCCTTTACTGGTGGACCGAGGAATGGACCCACCTGAGTCAACTTGCACATTACGTCCTGCCTTTCCTCTGCCAGTGTTCCTGTGCAAAAGGTTCGTTCGAGTTTAAGTTCCAATTCTCAAAGGGTTGCATGAGGGGCTCAAGAGATTGATGTAAGTAATCGGGTTCTTTTTTTTTTGTTTTCTATTTCTAGTCATGCTTCAAAATCGGGAAGGTGAGACCAGTTTTTTACCTTTCTAAGAGAGAGGAGCTGGTATTCGCTGGTATGGGTGGGCTTAGGAAAAGATGGGTCTTAGCGGATTTTGTATTAGCTTCGTTGTCCCGCTTATCAGTACAGTAAAGTCATCAGGGTCAGCTTCCATGCTTTCCTTGTTCATCCACCGGCGAGATAAATTTGAATCCTACACGTGGGAAAGATACATTGAGCTAATCAACAGCCCCTTCTTCGGGCAAGACCTAGTCAATCAAGAAAGAAGTAGGTGATGGGTTATAAAGGAGCAATTCAAACTAAAGCTGGAAGCATTGGAAATTCAGTGAAAGGAAAATTTCGTAGATCAGCAGATCGGATCAACCTTGAATCATTTAAAGGATCAAGCTGTGTCAACCAACGGCAGGAGCAGGTTCACCATTTTAGTTCTATACTGGAGCCAACCTCTATTCTTCTACCTACGCAATTTCTTTTGATTGATTGAAGTACGTGATTTCCTCGATAGCTATTTATTGAGAAGCGGCTAGAAGCCAATTTCTTGTATCGAAGATAGGTGGAAGCGTGAGGAAAAGGTCCAGGCAGGAAGCAGATATGTGCCTATGCTGTCTGGAAGCAGATGTGCACCTATGCCGTCGGGAAATGGGAGGAATGCCAGGCGAAGAAAGAAGGAATGCCTAGGCAGGAGGGAGAAAGGAAACTGATCTTGGAGGGCCAAGTTGCTCGCAGTGGGCCGGTAATTCACAACTGAAGTAGGGAATTTCCGTCCTTTATCGGTCTTGCTCACGAGCCAAGAAAGATAGAAAGTAAAGATAGCAGCTCACGTTAGCGGGTGAAGGTTGCTTTTAGGCCGGAATCAAGCAGGGGTAGAACCCTACTCTTAGAATAGGGATTAGGCAAAGCAAAAGAAGAAGTTTATGCTCGCACGGCAGTGGGCATTAGAACCTGTTCGCCGGGGGCAAGCGGAGTTCAGTCGTCACAAGCAAACTAGCGAAGCAGTTCTATTGGCCAAAGCACATTATTCAAAGAAGTAAGAAAGAATTGAATCGATTGACTTGAAACAGTCTATCTACCCCAGTAGAAGAAGAGAAGGAATGAGAGATTCAGGTGGGTTAGGAAACATCATCCGCTTGAAGCAAAGCTCTTTCGTCTGTCGGGGAAGTCAAAGCCGAGTTAAAGAAGGCTATTGACTGAGAAAGCTTCTTTTGACTTGAAAGAAAGTCTCTACCGTCCCACAATCCATTGAAGAAGCAAGGCGCAATCCAGTCCTACAATCTACGGCCTGTGAGAAAGAGAGTCTCAACTAGAAAGAAATAGGGAAAGGGAAGCCACTTCTACTCAAGCACGGGATTCGTTTAGTGGGCAGAAGAAGAAGATAAGTTCAGTGGGCTAGCTGACTTCAGTTCGATAGTCTTTCTAATCCCTATGGAATTTGGCCTCGGTCCTTTCACTCCAGCAGCTGCTCGTGGTTCAACCTATCTATAGTGAACAATCAATCTTTGAATGAGGAGGACGATGTGGAACTTTTCAAGGAAAGATCTTTCTTTATCCATTGAAGTGTAAATAGGTAGCATCGCTCACAGTCGTTTAGTCATTCCAGGCTAAGGAAACCAATTGGTAGAAGAGTGCTACCTCCAAAGCATTTTATGGAACAATCATCATCATTTCCCAATCACGAAGAAGAAGAAAGGGAGGACGAGACTACCACCCATCTGAGGTGCTTTCCAGACCCAGAAAGGAGAAAGAGGGAATCGTCTCGCACCTAGGTGCCTGAGACAGAATGTGTTACCACTATAATGGTTGCGAAGTCATCGAACAGAGCTCCAGGTAGATAAGAAAAGAGAGAAAGCAAAGAGAGTCGCCTGTCTCGGCTGCTCCATCAGTCGGCGAGTTTCCTTCATCCCTGTGGACCAGTCCAGCCTGTTCTGTTAAGGGAGAGGACTCTGTGGGCAGGTAATATGGAATATTCTCGTTTTCTGAATTCGCATTAGAGACAGACGGTGCACTCTTTCGAGGAACAATTGAAGAGAAAAATGAATTGGTGGAAAATCTTTAAATATCTCACGACGGCACAGATCTATATACGGAGATATCCAAAACTTCTATATTCTATGTTATTAACAAATCGATGAGATCAACAAGGGATAGGGGAGTACATAAAACTCCTTCCATGCCAGCTTCTAAGCACGAGAATGGCTTCTAAGGGAAAGGTGCTTCTTGGAATGCCCGTATGCTCCAGATGAATGGACGAGTAAGAGACCCGTACAAGCACAATCTTCGGTGAAAAGCTATAGGCCGGTCTCCGTGCGCGGCGTACTCTGAGGTTTGTCTTGCTTGAATACTTCGAAAAGTCAAGGCAGTAGAACTGGCGACAGAATTTCTTGACGGTAGGTCGAATAGATACATATAGACAGGTTGGTTGATCGAGGAGTCACAAAGAGAGTGAAGTTAATGGCTAACGCGGGGAACCTTTGCTCCTAGGGACTCGCAGGTGACGACGACAGGATACTGTTTGTCCAGAGTTGGGAGACTACTACCGGGAAAGCGCACTTAGGAGCGGCGGATATACCACAGGAGGGGTTCGTCATGCTCCTAGCGCGAAAGCGCTAGCACCCAGGGCAAGAGTGGGCGTGGGCGGACCACGCTTGAGAAAGCGTGTTCCTTGGGCTCAGTGTCTGCCTTAGTAGGAGGAGGGAAAGATAGGTCAAGTCGGTGGTAGGCCGCTTGTTTAAGGTATGCCCAAATAGAGTCTACAGGTGGATTCTCATTTCATGGAAAAGTAGGTGGGGAAATTCTCGATATTCGCCCATTCTTTTTAAGCCATGATAATGCCGTTTTGTGAAATGTATTATTCCGTAGTTAAATATCCCTTTGGCGTCTGGGTTTCGGTGGTAGACCGACACAGGTGAACTCTCCCGGCAAGAACGTACGCTAAACTTTTTGCTTTCACTATTTCACCCAAGAGAGCGCTCCGACCGAGTAATGTAGGACAACCTCCGCACTCCGGCGCTACCTTATACACGGGTCAATCCCACGAGCTATCCATTCGCTTCATCTGTCCTTAGGAACATAGATTTTAATTTCCCTCTAGTACATCCTTTCTACTGCTACAGGTTCGCTACTCGATTCATTTGCTTCCCACTTTCAGTACAACAACGGGATTATTGAACACTTTCAGTACAACAACCTGGATCGATTCACTAAACAACAAAAGAAAACCGGTCTTTCAAGTTGAATCTATCTATGACATTATGAAGGAATATTACTATTCGACTCACCACGGCTATCACAACGATCCGTCGGTCCCTCAATTCACTCCACCACCAGCCTAAAAGAGCCACAAATGAAGAAAAAGAACGAAAATGACGGGATAGGATGCCCAAACAAAGCCATTTTAAAGCAAAAACCGCTCTGCTCTAAACCATGCCCGGGGGTCAATTCACCGCGAAAAAGAAGGAAAAAGGCTCAACTACTTCTTTTTTTCTCTTTTTTAGCCCCCCTCTTACCTGGTCGAATGGTTTCGTCAGCTCGAGTCTTCGATAGTCAGGAGAGCGGGACAACAGCATTTCCCAAAATACCTGATCTTTGAGACATATCTATCCCTATTCCATGCCTTCGGCTCGTTCAGTGCATAACTAACTCTTCTTTTCCTCTCCAGGAACCCAGCTTTATCAACAAAGGCTGGACGGTGGGTGGGGAAGGAAGAATATAGCAGCTGATCTTCCTACTCCACTCCTCTAGCAGCAGCAGACGATTCTATGCTTAGAGAAGCTCTAAAAAGCAAGGACTGATTAGACGCTCCTACCTATCGTACCTAAGCTAAGGGAATTCCCTACCTTAAGAGGGGCCTAGCGAGAAGGCTATTGCTTCCCTGCCTTCCTTGGCTTGGCCGGAAGATTCTATGCTTGAAAGCAAACGACCCTCAAAGAATGTGCTTGCTAAAAAAACTAAAAGAAGCCTACCATATAACAGATCTTCCAGCAATCCAATCCCTACCTACGCAGGGAATGAATTCATACTACCGCACGCTCATCCAATCACTTCTTACCATCGGGTTAACCTCTCATTAGCAAGGAAAGCAGTTAATGGACATATCTCACAAGTAGTCGCTAGACTGACAAATTCAGTCTAATTGGCCTATAGGTCTTAGAGACTCTTCCTAGTGTTAGTGTAACAGCAGCGTTGATAAGCTAGTTCCGTGCTAGCACTATCAATTGTCGGCGTAACGGGTGTTTTCTATACTATTCTTCGACATGTAATACCTTCTCCCCTCCCCCCCCAAGCTGTCTTATTCCCCTAGCTGTCTAGTTTATCTATCTCTCTCTCTCGCTACGCCCCTTGTTGCTTGCAGTCGGCCAGGCAGTTTCAACTGGTCTTACACTTAGGGCACCAGTCATTGCTTTTGCTTTTCTCTGCCGCATCTTGCACGACGTCTTTGGCCATTCTGAGCACGTCCTCCTTGAGATTTGAAACATCTAACGCCTCCTTCTCCCCTTATTTATTCGATAGGGGCTTTGAACGGTCTTTGGCTTGTCGCTCGCGCCACCACTTGCTCCAGTCCGGGTGGAAGAGATTGACTCGGTCTCGGATAGACAGAAAAAGTCCATTCACGAACCACTTCTTATTCAATCAACGTGTCGCCATCGTCTATCGTGAGTTGGGCTGCGCCTTGAAGCGCGCCAGGTACTGCTTGACTCTTTCCGATGCAGGGTTCACTTGTCCATGACCTCGCCCTCATCTTGCACTGCTCCAAACAGCTCCAGGAACGACTGACTTGTACAGTACAATTCGAAGCGCTTTGTGCGTCTAAGGATCGTCTAGGCCGAAATAGCAGTCAACTGCGGCTTCTCTCAAGGTCTGAGTTCACAACTGGCACTTTGAGTCGTTTTCTAGATTGTGTGTGACGTCCATAGCATTTCAGCAGAAGAAGAATGGAATTAGTAAAAAATAAGATTGCGAGTGGGGAGAGCGGGATCGAGAAACTTTGAGGATATGTCCTTCTTATCCCCTCCACCCCTGGCAGTGGGAGTCGGAGATAAGATAACCTGGTGCAAGCACGAGCAGGACCCTTCATAGGTAGGGGGTATACCCACCCTATAGGTACATTGCACAACATAGCAACTCACGAGAGACGGCGGCTGATGATGGTAATAAAATGAGATAAAATGGCTCGGCTCACTCGAAAAGAGCCTTACTCTATAGGGGCGCGCTAGCGCGCCCTCCGTTTTCTCGCTTGTTGCCTCCGTTTGCTGTAAGCGATCTATCTCTTCTCCTTTAAAGCGAGAAGTACTAAAGGGAAACTCGGACCTTAAACTAGAGCCAGGAGACAGATCCGAATACTGAATACCCACACTCGAGGAGCAGGCCAACGTAGCTTACGGGGAAGGGTTAGGGATGGGGTTCCGGGAGTGCAGTTACGGTAGCTAGTTTCGTGAGGAAACTCTTTTTCGCAGGTTCCGTCTTTAAAGCAAGCTTTTGGCTATGCAGATGGAGATCTGTTGAGATCAGCGCTTCCGGCGGTTCAAGGAAGGGAACCGAGACGTAGGGCAAGTCGATCAGAGCAAGGACCAGAGAGAGACGTTAGAGCTAGTACAGGTTTAGTTCCATCTATCTCTTTCGGGAAAAAGGCTAGTTGGGTACACTCAAAAGTGAAGTCAGTTAGTGGAGCCCGTTACCGTTAGTCAAGTGATTCGCTCAGTAAACGAGTAGAAAAAACCCTTCTTTCAAGTCAAGTGGAAGAAAAAGACAATGCGCTCCCGGAGAACAGAATCTATCCTTTCGGCTCAAGGCTCAGTGCTCGGTAGGTTGTAGATAAAACGGTTAGTTGCCTTTGCCTTACGGGGGTCGAGGGCGACTTTCCAGAATAGACCTTTCAAGTCAGCCTTTCAAAAGTAGCCCTTCAACAAGCCAAGCTAGGGATGGAAAAGGGGATTAAGGGAAGCTGTTCTTGGACTAATATAGGTCCAGCTGATCAGAGAGAGGAAAGGGCGGAGTGGTTTGATGAATGAACTCTTCCTTGCAGTCCTATTCGCTCGTAGAAATAGAACAGAGAGGGGCTCGGGTTAAAGAAACCGTTGTTAATGCTTGTAGCTTGCGTGTCTGAGATCCGTCTTCTGTTTGCGATTGAAACACCCCCTTACTTTATTACTTATTCTTTTATCTAGGCGGAATTCTCTGATAAAAAAAGAAGGCAGCTTTTGAGATAGAGTTAAGACGGTTACAGTGGCAAGTGGAGAACAGATCAATCAGCTTTTAGCGGCTAAGAGAAAGAAATCTCTTCTTGTGCTTGTGCTGGCACCTTTTATGAAATCCTTGTTCTTTCTTTGTTCCAGTTTCTTTGCGGCTTAGCTTATTTAAAGTACTTATTTTCTTTTCCTTTCGGGTAGCGCGAGTGGAAAGCCCTACAAAGTAAGCCCTCAAAGTCTTTAAGTTAAGGAAGCCGAGTTGAAGAGAAGATAGAGTTTCAGTTCCAGTGAAAGCCCCTACTCCCAACAAGTTGGAAAGTGAAGTTCAAGTGCCGAAGTCAAAGAGAAGTTTCTTATTTCTGTGACCGCGGTTACAGTTGCAATAAGTACTTTAAAGCTCAACAAGGCTTTCGTTTACCTTGCTAAAGCAGATCAGGAAAAAAAACCTTATTCCGGGTGTGAGCCATAGCACAGGGACTCTCGGTTGGTCGTAGAAACTCCTTGCTTTGTTGCCGGCTTTCATAGTAAAAAAAAAGAGGTCGCTTTCTGCTTTCCGCCTTTGAGATGTAATTTAGCCCTTGTCCTGTAACGAACCAAGTCTGTCTGCCCTCCTTTGATTTAGGAACCGAGTTGCTTTCTTTGTTCACTGGAATAAGCAGATTAACGCACTGGATCGATTAGTTGGCTTCTCTTTGGATTGGATCCATTGCCAAGTGATGGGCTAGAAGTCAGGTCTTTCCCCAATCCTGTATGGAAGGAATTACACCTGGGGTTCAAGATTGGGTTAACCTTCCTCCCCAAAGGGGTCAGTTTGTCCACGTCACTAAGCGGGATCCCTTTAGTTTGATTCCAACTCCACAAGTTCTTTTGCTTTGGCGTCTGGCCTCTCCCATTAGTACTATAAGGCGAGGAGTAAGGTGTCTATGCCAGTACCCACATTCCGGGTATCTCATACCGATTGGAGGTTTTAAAGAAGTAAAGTAGGCTGGGTTCGGGTATGGTTTTTAGGATCGCCCTTTCTTGTATTGTAAGTTGAGCTGAGCCAACCCAAAGGGAAAGGCTTCTAAGAGCTATGCTATATATAATATAGGCTAAAGCCTCCATTTTTGTATGTCTAAAAGGCATAATCCTACAGGGCCGGTTGCCGGAGCTTCTTTGTTGAAGTCACTCAGCGTCCTAGCTTAAGTGCGCTGTTAGGTTCTCTCTTGAAGTGAGTTTTGCTTTCGCTAATGAGATAAGGTAGTTGGCTTACTTGCTTGTTAGAGGACAGGTAGTTTACTACTTGCTGTTGTTAGAGAGAAGGGGATGCTTGTGTATGGATGGAACTAAGAGAAGAGCTTAGGGTGAAGAGGTGGGACTGAACTAACAGAAGCTGAGAGATTCACCTGCACCCGCAGGAGCGCACTCCGGTCTAAGGCCTTGGCTGACGTACGATCCCCGCGAAGCTCCACCTTCAAAGGGAGCTATGTAGACAGATTTTGTGGTCTTTACTTTCGTGTTTGGAGTAGGTAAACCGTGAGGAACAGCAAGGAAATGGGTTTTTAGCCAAAACAGTGTGAGTAGCCCCAATCAATCAAGCGTAGCGATCACTGAACGATTGATTCCTACTCTTATTATATAATATTCTTATTCTTTCTTGGATGATATAATATAGATGGTGGGAACAATGAAGCTGATTCTTCATCTGTAGGTTGAAATCCGTATGATTTCTTTTATCGATCTACTGCTAGCTTTCGCTTATCCGATGCACTCACATCCAACTACTTAAACTGGGACGGGACCAATCATGTTGATTGCCTATCCGACCCAGCTCTAACAACTGGTTTGGTTTTTGAATCACAGACTTTATCCTCTCAATTGGGAAGGCCTCTAGTCCTCAGTTCTATTACAAAGAGATTCCTTATTGATTTTCTTACCAAGGAAAGCAGACAGTCTATTGCGGATCTTCACTTCAATCATAGGAAGCAGAGAGGACTGGATCTGGATACCGTAAGGCACATGCAACAAGACGAAAAGCGTCAGAAAAGGGGATGTGACCATGAAGAGGTTGGGCTGGTTTTGAGCTGCCCTTAGAGCTGCCCGATTCTCTCTTTCGGTACCAGACACCGAGATAGGCTAGGCTGGGAAACCTTATTTGATACGATAAGACAGGTAAACAAAGCAAGGCCTGGGTCGAGAGCCCATTTCATATTCTCCGGTTCCATTCCAGATCGAGTGAGCCAATTGATTGATCTTTCACCGGGGAGAAAGCAGCAGAAAGAGCAAACGGAGAGATCTGAAAAGTAAAAAGGGTTGTAAATGAAAAGAGCTTGGGTTGGCCTTTTAATGAACCATCCCCCCTAGGCTGACGCTTCTACTCTACCACTACATAGTCGTGCTGGACCTTACGGAAACGAAACTCGGTCAACAACAACAAAGCCGCGGAGCCAACCATCATTGTTTGCCGAATCGCATGTCGAGTGGGGATTCCTTTCAGGATTATGTAGCCAATTCCGATCTGCAACCTCGGTTGAGTTTACTACTTTTGTATAAGGGAAGAGGGTGGGTGCTATTCGCTAACTTGCTTTCCGCTCTCTTCTATACAATAATTGCCCACACATTCGGCCTCCCTTTTCTCGCTCAAACAATAATAACTGCTCATCATTATTACTCGAGAAAGTCATTATCACGTAAATTGTCACTCCAGCCTCGTCTAGTCCATAGTAGCGTTCATTCCAATAGATAGGGAACTTGGGATAAGCAGATGCAATGCTTAGCGATTCGGTAATAATGGTGATAGTAATAGGGAATAATAGTAGTACATGATATGGCGAAGTGAAGATAAGACTTGCCCTTGAGTAGATACAAACCCCAGAATAAAACCTATCACCAAAACCATTTGATGTGGATTGGATTAGACCAGACCGGAAAAGTACTGTTACTCAATAGATATAACTCCTCTTGCAAGTGCTATTCAATCTTTCCTTTTCATGCCATTCTTGATTGTCTTTCTTATACGCAAGTCTTTACTATCTTCCGCTTTGACTTCCTTTGAGCTGACTTACTAATTAGTCAATGCCTGACCTTCTTAATAGAAAGAAGTGGTTTGAACTCTGACGCCTATCTTGCAGCCTAGCTTAGACCGGATATTTCAATGCAAAGCGCTGACTTTAAGCGCTTACTCGATAGCAAAGCCGAATGACAGAGCTTAATGCCAAACAATCGAGTTAGAGTTCGATCCCTGGAAAGTGGGAATTCGATCGAACAGCCGTTAATCGCATGTGAAAGTGCCTAGTTGAAATCCCGTATGAGATTGACCGGGATCACATAACTGGACTTACTCACATCCTTCGAGAAAAAGTTCAATCCCTGTACTCTACCTAGACAGTCTTCCTTCCCGCGTACTTTTAAGACTGAAACTAATTCTCTCTGCCTTCTCGCTCTGAACCTTGCTTTATTGCCTTGTTGAGTGAGTGCAGCAAGGAAAGAAAGCCAGCTAGCCCTTATAGTGGCAAACCCGAAGCGAGATCGGAGTCTGAATACCACGAGCGGTGAAGTTCTTTTCCCAAGCCTCGAAGAAAGGCCTAGCCGAAGTAGAGGTACTTATGGCAGAACGGGCCGATCAAAGAAGCATGCATTTACATTACAGACAGGAATGGCATAATCTGCTCGAATAGGACAATAAAGAAAGATTAAAGAAAGATATTGAATTCCCCGCTTTGAAAGGAATTGGTAGAGAATGACTGGGGGTATCCAATCAACTGAAACCGGCTTCGATCTTTTCTTAAGAAGAAAAGGATGTCGTACGAAGGGGACTGAGAGTGCACTTTGCGAAGCTTCTTTTAGATAAAAAAGAAGCGGGATTGTGGAGCTGTGAAGCGGCAAAGCCGACTATAGATACACCCCACCTGCGCTTTTAGCTTAGGTTTCTTAGTTAGGAAGTTGCCTTAGGACTTGTCCTATTTGGTTTGGTAAAGTGTCAACCGGCCCAGGAGACAAAAGTGGAAGCTGACCGCAACATACAAATAGACCTGATTGATTGAGCCTGCGAGGTTTTTTCCTTGTAGCGAATCTTGACCGATAGCGTGGAGGCCCTGCTTTATACGTCTTGAAAGAGCCTTAAAAAACCTCTATAGCGACTCGGACACAACCTTGAGGCGAGTTAGCGCCCAAAAGAAAGGATTTGTATTCACCGAGTCCTCGAATTTTCATTCTTTACGTCCTGCAAAACTCATCTTAGTAGCGGATGGTAAAGCCTTCGATACCGGGCCTGGGTTTCTTTTCGAATCGTTCTTCCTCACAGCTTCCATTCTCTTCCTATTCCTTTTCCTTTGTAAGAGTCAAGACAGCTACTATGGACATGAAAATCTCTGTCTCGCCTGCGAATCCTGCTAACTCCTCTTTTAATGCCCAAAACACTCAGCTAAGGCATAGCAAGACCGGTGTTGAGAATAGTTAGGATATCCCCTCAAAGGCGCCCTTTGAGCCTTACTCTTTTATTTAGCATCCCGCCACTGAGAGGACACTTATTTTTTTTTAATTAAATTCACTCTCTTATCAGCATAAATTTAATGATGCGATGGTCTCCGTGTGTGCGAGTCAAAACATAATAGGTGATGGAAAATCCACATAACACTTAAAGGGTATTCAAAGGATGAAGCTCCTTATAGTAGCAGTAGCATAGTAGCACGGACTTCTTTGAGTAGACGGTTGAGATAAATCCCGGAAATGAAAAATCCGTCAATAAATGACGAACCCCATGTTGAAGTTTCCCATCGTGTGGCGCGGGGAGGAGCAGAGCAGACTTCAAATGCAGACACAACAATCTGACTCGGAAAAAGACTTTTTTTATTTCTAGAGTGGTTAATAATCGAATAACGACTAAAAGCACAAGGCAGCAGCTCGGGAAGCTTCTTTCGTGCGTGCTTGGCTTCTTAATTCTCGAGTCATTGATAGAGAGGAATGCCCTAGGCTTTCTCTTGGCGAAGGAATGGAACCTGTTGGAGAGGAAGAAGCGCAACTAGTCTTTCTAAGTCAAAAGTCTTTTGTCTCTCTCTCTTTGACACCGAATCCGCTCTCGCTCTGGGGAACGACTCGGCTGGCTTTGAAGAGAAGACAGAGGAAATAGGAGGTGGGATTGGCATGGCAGGTCTACGAACCTGGGCTTTGGCAAGACTTGGGATAGGCAGAAATTTAGTATAAGTCCCCCGCGGATAAGAATCCTTCAATACCCGGAAACTCCCAGTAAAAAATCCAAAGGCAAGGTAAAGTAGTTCATTCGGGTGAGGAAGTTCACTCGTTAGGGCGAGGCCGAGACGAAACCTTAATTTAATAAGGATATCAAGATTCCAGAGTCAGAATTCTTTTTGAAGCTCAAGCCAAACCAGTTCCTCTAGAGGAGTCCCGTAAAGAGATTGAATCACTAGGGCCATTGTTCCCGTTCGCTACTCCAGCTCGTTGAGGAGATTCCAGCCTACAGTCTCGCTTTCTTTCACTGAACACAAAACGGGCTTTCTAAAGATGTTCCCATCTTGGTGGTTCTTCAACATCGACTTTTTCTATGATTGATGGAGCCATTCATAGCTGTAACTACTACAACTCGAAAGCGGTAACTACAGCTAACAACGTTCACTGAGGATAGGACTGCTAACAAGGTGCCGGCCTTTCGCCCGAGAGTCCCCTCCGGATTTCTATTGAGAACTGAAGTCGAATGCTTGCACTCCTCCAGAACTCGTACTGTACGTACGGCTACCTTGTGACGACTTCACTCAGCCTTCCTCTTCTCCGGGCTGTCTGAACGGAGGAAGTATGCAACCATTAGCTTAAAAGCGGAAAGACTGACCGACCGCATCGCATTCACAAGCGAGTCGAACGAACTGCTTACTGCATTAACAAGCAATTACTCTCCAAACGAGGTTAGATTGAGATCTTTACCGCTTTCTAAGGCCGATTTGATTGCTCCCTTCTTCTGCTATTGCCTTTCCTTCTTCCCAAGACTGGATTTCTTCTCTGATTTTATTGCGTTATTTACCCTCTAGTTGGCTTTCGAGACCTTTCATTTGGCTTTGCTCTTTTTCCCGCCTTGGGCTTGCCTACGAGGAAGAAATAGATAAAAGCATAGAATGCAAAAATCCCTGGGTATGTATGGATCCGTGATCCTAATATGAATGGAAGAAGTGCGCCTAATAGCTAATAGGTAGGAATGGCAGGGTTAACAGCAATGGCTGGTTAAAGAGAAAGAGTCTTTGATGCAATTGGCAATTAATTGGATAAGCGGTGGCCTTCTAGCTATTTCCCCCAGTTGGGAGTTCTAAGCGCATCTAAAGCCTCCGTACCTGCTTTCTTTTTTGTTGGATGCTTTTCCTGTGCCTATTCCCTTTCCTTCAGCAGTGGATTCGGGAGATTTCGGCTAAGAGAACCAACTTCCATTTTAACCTTCATCAAATCCAGATACCAATCCAATGAGTTCGATGATCTTTCCTAGAGCTTCCTGCTGCTCTTATTACAGCTTCCCTTCCGCACTAGGCTGACTCTTACTGAAAGCGCTGACTCAATGGCAAAGCCTCATGCCTGCCTGTATGTCTTTCTTCTCCCTTTGAGAAGGGCTCTCTTCACTCCCGGAACTCCCTTGAAAGAGGGTTTAGATCTATATCTGGGATTTCCTAAAGCTTCACACTAACCTTACTTCTTTTGTGCACATTGAGTTCGATTCCAAAGTCCCTTCAAAGCCTTCCCGAGAGTTCGCCAAGCTGACCTTCCCTTCGGAATGAGATGAAGGATATAAGACAACTCTTCTATTGACCACAGCTGAATGGCTTCCTTCCCGAGTTCGATGCCTGCAGGGCCTATGAACACTCTTACTAAGACAGGAGATTCGACTTGGATATGTGCTTCTTCCTTTTCTTCTCTTCCACAGCCGATCTTGGACTTTCAATCAAGTGAGTTCAGAGCTGACTGACCAAGCCTTCTCCTTCGTGCCCTTGAACCCCACCCCCGAAAGTCTTCCTTCCGCAAGAGCGGATCTTTCAAACAGTATCGAAAGCCCGTTTCTAAGAAAGAGTGATTTCAAACAAGGAGATGATTTAAGATTGACTGAGGGTTAGAATCCGATGTGATCTTAGAGTAGCGTAGTACTGGTTCGCTAGCTGTGACGATAGGAGTTGATGGCTTAGCTCTTCTTTCCTTTCTGCTGCTATCTTATCTGCTAAAATGGACAAAATCTTCTTTTCTTCTCTATGTCACTAATCAGAGTCGGAGAGACCCGCGAGACTTTCTTTTCTCCCCGCAGGCTCTAGCGCAAGAGCAATGCGAACAGCTGATTCTCAAGCAAGAGCAAAGAGAACAGGGGATAATAGAACCGCCTATTCGATAGCATGAATCCCAGCAGCCTTTTTGTCCTACTCTTGGGGCATTATTAAAAGAAAAGAAGAGGAATTCCTCGCCGGCCGATCTAATTCCTCATATTCAACTCTCGCGTCCCTGTTCAGTCCTGGTATGTCCAGGATTCCCCTGGTATGCAAAGACTGATTGGAATGACTCTACTAATCAATAAGTACGAGGGATGAAAGAACGAACGATAGGGTTGAATAAACAATCCATGATCCAATGACCCTTTGAGGTACCGCAAAATACGTTTGACAGCCTCTAGTCAAAGAGGAAATCTTGTGGTCAAATCTAGTAATAGAGTGAGGGCCAGCAACCTCAATCTTAGAAAAAGAATATACTGCCAACAAAGACAATACCCATGGCAGTACCCATGGAAATGAAGAAAATCACTGGACTGAAACCAAATAAGACCGACATGATCATCTATAAAGAAAGTCGGCACACAGGACCGAGGAGTTGACCCCTTTAGAAATAGAAAACAAAAAGGGGTGCATCCTTTTATGCATCTTTTTCTGCTTTAGAGTCAAAAGTAACAGCAGAACTTTTCCATTCCCATTCCACTCAAGGAAACGTCCAATTCAATTCTTAACGGACAGATACTAAGCTAATTAGAAAAAACATACTTCCGACCTCGGGAAGCGGGGTAGTGATGCCGATTATTCATAACATAATTCAAGTCGGGAATTCCAGGCTGGGAGAAAAGATCTGCGAATCGGCTTTAGTTTAGGAGTTTCCCGGAAGCTGATCCGAGGGAGTTGAAGAGACCTTTTGGTAGAGTACTTTTCATTCCCACCAAGGAGCCGTAGCTTTACTTAGATAGGGCTTGACTGCCTTACATAAAGGGATGGCTGCTCTCCTTTATTTCACAAAGAGTGGACCTTGCTTCTCTTATGATTTTTGATACTGCTATTTTTGCCCCTTCACTCGCGTCCCAATCCGTTGGAGCAATATACAGCTCGGACATCTCAAACGCACGTAAAGATGTACTTATAAGAAAGGCCGCCTACGCGGTTGTCCCCGCTAAGAATACATGTCTTTTTAAAGCTCATTGTCCTGAGACATAGGTGTTACAGTTTTCCGGAACCTTTCTATCCGGCATACCAACAAACAACTTTTCACGAAAGCCCTCAAAAGAGGAGATGCGCTCAAATACAGAGAGGAATGGAGTAACTAAACTCCGAGAGAGGAACGTGGCTCTCTAACCGCTAGTTTCTTACTTCTCAGGTTCTTACGGGGAATCTCAAAACAAGGTTTCCATACAGATCTTTGGCCATAGAATTGGTTTACCCATCTTGAGGCATCCCTTGCTCTGCTTGCTCCGCCTAAATATGTATCAATAGCAATGGCAAGATCAACTACTGAAGGGGTTGTGGCACCCGTTTGGCTTTGTTGGCATGACTCCAGGAATTTATTTGAAATAGTAGCCTGCTGACCAAAATGCCTATGATAAAAGAGGCACTAGCTAGTTTACTTGCCTACTTCTTAGAGCGAGGACGTAATCCCGGCTCTATCAGCAGAAGAGGAGATCCTTCGTCCAGGAGTCCATTTCTATCTCGGTCTGGGTAATAGTTATACAGTACCTACTGAGGGGAGGGCTCAGCGAAGCTCGTTGTTTAATAGTCTTTCTCGTCGGAATGGTTATGCGGGCGAAAGCTTAGCGGGCCCACAAGAAAAAGAAACCGGTTGACGCCGGAGACATGCTTACGGTCGCCAATCATATGCTTCCGGCCGGGACGTCTGGCGCAGGAAGCTCCGGCGCGGGGGGGATAGGAGAATTAGGCATGAATGCCCCTGTTTCATCAAATAGACCCCTATTTGATCTTAACATGGAGCCGGCCCCTGACCCTTCCTCTTCAGCCGACCTCGATTCGATAAAAAAGAAAATGTTGGAGACCGAGCGAGAGTTAAAAGAGGCCAGGGCGGAGCTAGCGTACTGGGAAGAAAAGGAAAGGGCCTTTTTTTGCGAAGAGGGGCTCTCCAGCTATCATGCCAGCATCAAAAGTGGGGAATTGCACAACCTGTACGTTTGCCTTCAGAGTAAACTGGGGGTTCTCCGAAATGTTGAAAGATGCTCTACCTGCGGTACCTAACTAGCCTTTCACTACAGCTGTTTCATCAACTAAAGCAATATCCGATGTAGCGCATTCTCCCTCTTTCGCATATCTTAAAAACTTTCAGATAGCTAGTAAGTAGTTCTAGCATTTCCTTAGGCACACCTTCGAAGTGAAGGGCTTTCGGGCTAGCCCTTAGAGCAAGAAAAGTATCTTCTTTTTCTATGATAAATAGAGATTGTCATTTATTGAATCCATTGGTATGGGACATTGCTCAGTGGAAGTAAGGACTGGGGTCTGTTAGTTAAGGAAGATGAATCTAGGCACATGCAAGTCTAGAAACCATTCTACGATCCAGGAAGAGAGAGATGACATTTCTAGTGAACCCAAGAAAGGAATGTAATCGAAGAGGCCAGCCTAAAAGCACAGAAAGGGAAGCAACTTGTCCACAAGCTTGATGTTCAAATAGTGGTCTTTTTTCCTAGTAGCTAGTTTTGAGTTCCCCTAGTTCAGCTACTCGAGGGCAAATCAATGTTCATAAGGCACGGAGAGATGTTAGGCGAGAAAGACTAATCTTCGAATTCCGCTTGAAAACTAGTCCCGTCCTTGCTTTTCTAAGAAGTTACTATCCCCTCGGGCAAGCATAAGATAAGATTTGTATGAAAGAGATTTCGTTTCACCGTTTGACTCTGTTGACTCTGAAGCTTGATTTCACACTGACAGGTTTGAAGGAAATTTCATTCACTAACCCTTTCTTACTCCCACTACTTCTTTCACTTCACTTTCTTTCTGCTTAACGTTAACGCATGAGCAACCTGGTTGTGCCGCCCAGGCTTGTGTTTCCACACAAAGTCATATTCTTGCAAGAATTCCTGCCATCTCGCTTGCTTAGGGGACAGCTTTTTCTGCGTCTTGAAGAAGGTGTTAGCAACATTGTCAGTCACTACAACAAACTTTGTTCCCAACAAATAGACTCGCCAGGTATGAAGGCAATGCACCACAGCTGTCATTTCCTTCTCATGTGACAAGTACTTCTGCTCTGCCTCATCTAACTTCCTACTAAAAATAAAAAAGGAAATAAAAAAACCTTCCTGAACCAGCACTCCTCCAATGGCTTTGCTTTGTCTGAGGCATCCGTGTGAACTTCGAAAGGCAACTCGAAGTCAGGCAATCGTAGGACAGGTTCTGTTGCCACTTCAGCCTTAAGCTTGTCAAATCCTTCTTGGCATGCCACTGTCCACTGCCACTTGTGATCTTTCTTGACTTGAGTAAATCCGTGAGAGGCCCCTGTAACAATTTCCGATAATAGTTAGCCAAGCCAAGAAAAG